GTTTTCTCTGATAACCAACTTACAAAAGTACCTAAAATTCTATTACTTGTTCCGCTATCACCGTTGTTTTGAGAACTGCTAAATGCTTTATCAATTTCATCAATCCATAAAATACAGGGTGATAATGTTTCACTAATATTAATCATTTGTCGAAGTCGAGATTCTGATTCTCCAACAATCCCACCAAACAATTTCCCAACATCAAGCTTTAATAAAGGTAATTTCCAATCATTCGCAATGGCTTTGGCTGTTAACGATTTACCAGTACCTTGGACACCTATTAATAATAAACCTCTAGGAGTTGGTAAACCGTACTCAGTAGCTTGCAGACTAAAAGCTGTCTGTCGTTTTTGTAACCATTCTTTTAAAATTTTTAAACCACCAAGATTATCAAATTTTTCATTAACCGGATAATATTCTAATATTTCCGTTTGACTAATAATTTGTTTTTTCTCACTCAATAAAATTAAAATACTTTCTTCATTAATAGTTTTATAAGTTGCAATAATTTTCGATAAAACTCGACGAATTCTTTCTAAAGAAAGTCCTTGGCATGATCGTGTGAGAGTTTCAAATAATTGAGAATCAATAGTAATCTTTAAAGAATTAATTAATCGCTCTAGTTCTTTATTAATTTCTTCTTGTGTTGGTAGTTGAAATTGCAAAATCGTTATTAAATCTTGTAACTCTATTGGAACTTTTAACTCAGATCCAATTATAATTATTGTTTTCGGTTGTAATTTTAAAATTCGACTCAAATTTCTAAGTTTTCGCGAAATTGTTAAATCGTTTAAAAATCTATTAAAATCTTTTAGTAAAAAAATAGCGGGAGTTTCAGGATTTAAGCGTTCAACTAACTCTAATGCTTGTAAAGGATTTCTACTTCCAAACCCTTGATTATTTGGATTATTTGTATATCCATCAACAAAATCCCAACTGTAAATACTTCTTTTTAAATTAATTTTCACATTTTTTCGAATTATATATTCTATTCGATCTTCTTCAACTGTATTAATATAAATAACTGGATATCGAGCTTTAAGAAAAATATTTAATTCACTATTAAATTTCATGTGGAAAATTGTTTAGTTTAATTTAGTCTATAAATTTTAAATAAAAAATTGTAATTTATTAGAGTAAAAATTTCTACTCTAATATCTAATTAATCTAATGTTGAATTGTTAAAAGTTTTCGGCCTTTTTTTCGACGATTTCGTAATGTTTTTCGACCTTGAGGAGTAGCCATTCGAGCTCTAAAACCAGATAATCTTAGAATAGAATATCGTGTTTTATTTGAAAGTGTACGTTTTGACATAATAAAAGGTTATAAATAAAATTAATAATAAGGTTGATTTAAACGATTGATACATTTAAGATTATAAAAATCGTGAGATATACAAAAATTTCTTGTTGTTTTTGAAACATTATAGAAACCTCTCGATTATATTCAGTTAAAGGATTTTTTTGTCCATAGCTTCTCCATTGAACTGCATCTCTTAATAAACTTGTTTTTTCTAAATGGTCTTGCCACATTAAGTTATAACCAGATAATGCAATTTGTTTTTCGAAACTTCTAAATATGTCCAATCCTTCGCCAAATATTGAAAAAATATCAAGCTGAGCCTCATAGCTAAGCCAAAATTCTTGGAAAAAATAAATTTTTAATTCTTCAATATTCATTTCATTTGGATCTTCTTTTAGTCGTTCTAATAATTTCAAATCTATTTTTCGGTGAAGTAAATATTCAAAAAATTTACTAATTTCAAGTATATTAAATGTTTTGTTTTGTTGATTCGTTAAAAAATTACAAATAAGTTGTTCTCCGTATCCAAGTATATCTGATTCTATTGAACTTTTATTTAATAAAATTTTTCGTTCAAAATATATAATATTTCTTTGTCTATTTAAAATTGCATCATATTCAAATAATGTTTTTCTTTGCTGGTAAGCTCGTTCTTCTACTTTTTTTTGGGCATTAGTTAAACTTTTCGATAAAACTGAGGATTCAATTGGTGAATTATCTAATAAATCATTGCCCATAAAATTCTGGATTTTGTCACCACCAAATAATCTTAATAAATTATCATCTAAACTAACAAAAAATCTTGAAAGTCCAGGATCACCCTGTCTCCCACATCGTCCACGAAGTTGGTCGTCAACACGACGAGACTCATTACGTTCCGTTCCAATTACACATAAACCACCAAAATTTTTAATAATTTGACTTTCTTGATTATGCGGTTTTTGAAAATAAGATTTTAAATCATTTAACATAAAACGAATAGCACATTGATAAGATAATGTTGGAATCGCAATTCGATCATTTTCTTGTAATATTCTTAAGATATTAATATCAGATAATTTTAAAAATTTTTCATCATTAATAACGCTTAATAAAACACTAAAAAATTTTTGTGAATAGCATTTAGTAAGACTTTGTAATGTTTGTATTAGTTTTTGATATTTCGACTGATTTTGTTGGATAATTGAACGAGCTTTAAAATATTCAAATAATTTAATTTCACTCTGAAAAAATTGATTCTCAAATTCTAACTTATTTAATAAATTAACAATTTTACTAAAATTATCTGAATTTTTTTTTAATTGAATCTTTGTTAATTCCGTTTTGGCGAAAACTAAAATATTATAAAGTTCTTTTTGAATCAGGAAATTAATATTACCCCCTAAAATAATATCAGTTCCTCTACCAGCCATATTTGTTGCAACTGTAATACTATTTGTTTGGCCAGCTTGAGCAATAATTTCTGACTCACGTCGGACATTTTCTGGTTTAGCATTTAATATTTGATATGAAAGTTGATATTCGCTAAGTAATTGAGCAAGCATTTCTGATTTTTCTACAGTTGTTGTCCCTATCAAAATAGGTTGACCCGTTGAGGAAATATTATTACAAAATTTTGCAATTGCATTCCATTTAGAAAATTGATCTTTATAAACTAAATCAGGTAAATCTTTACGTTGTATTGGTTTATTTGTTGGAATTGTTTCAACCCTAAGCCTATAAATTTTATCAAATTCAACTTCTGAGGTTTTACCTGTTCCTGTCATTCCAGATAATTTAGGATACATTAAAAAAAAATTTTGATACGTAATCGAAGCGACAGTTGTGGATTTTGGATGAATAGGAACTTTTTCTTTTGCTTCAATTGCTTGATGTAAACCTTCACCCCAACTTCGATCTGGCATAATTCGACCGGTAAATTCATCAACTATTACTATTCGATTGTCTTGAATAATATAATTAATATCTTTAAAAAATAAAGTTTCTGCACGTAATGCGTTTGTTATAAATGACATCCATGGATTTTCTCTATCAAATAAAGTTTCCGTTTGAGTAATTTTTTCTACTTGTTCTACTCCTAATTCAGTTATAATAACATTTTTGTTTTTCTCATCAATTTTATAATGAGTATCTATTTCTAAATATCTTGTAATTTCTGAAGCAAAAACATATTTTTCAGGTGATTCAATAGCATTTGCTTCTGCTAAAATAATTGGAGTTTGTGCTTCATCAATTAAAATGGAATCAACTTCATCTACAATACAATAATTAAAAGCTGGAAGAACAATATTTTGAGGATTAAATTCTATATTATCTCTAAGATAATCAAAAGTTAATTCATAATTTGTAACATAAGTAATATCACTGTTATAATTTTTTTTACGTTCAATTGGAGTCATTCCAGATTGTATAATACCAGTATTAAATCCTAAAAATCGAAAAATTTGTCCCATCGAAACTTGATCTCGATTTGCTAAATAATCATTTACCGTTACAACATGAACACCTTTTTTACTTAAAGCATTTAAACTTGCAGGTAAAGTTGCAACTAATGTTTTCCCTTCACCAGTTTTCATTTCAGCAATCTTTCCATTATTTAGAACTAGACCTGCCATTAATTGAACATTAAAGTGTCTTAATCCCAATGTTCGAACACTTGCTTCCCTAGTAAGAGCAAATGACCGAGTAATTAAATTATTTAAATCTTGATGTTTTTGATATTCGTTGTTTAATTCAAATATTTTTGATCTTAATTCAGTATCCGTTAATTCTTGAAATAGTTTCTCAAATTGATTTATCTCGTCAATTAAGCTTTTATAACGTTTCGGAATTCGAATACTTTCATTTTTAAATGGAATTTTTATCATGATAAGCGTTTTAAATTATAACATTGACACGTTTATTTTGTTTATCTTTATAATCAAATTTTACAATTCCATCTTTTAAAGCAAATAATGTATAATCTTTTCCAGATTTTACATTCTGTCCCGGTTTAAATTTCATACCGCGTTGACGAATTAATATATTTCCAGCGCGAACAGTTTGACCACCAAAACATTTAACTCCTAAACGTTTTGAATTAGAATCTCGACCATTTTTTGTACTACCGGCTCCTTTTTTATGTGCCATAATTTATTAGTTTCCTTTATTAGTTAATAGTAATAGTTTTAATTAATACTCGTGTTAACTGTTGTCTATGTCCTTGTTTACGACGAGTTTTCTTTTTGGATTTCATTTTATAGATAATTTTTTTTTCACCTCGAAAATGCTTTAAAATTGTCCCTTCAATTTTTACATTTTCTAGATATGGCTGGCCAATAGAAACATCTCCTTCATTATTTAGTAGAAGAACACGATTTAAAATAATTTCTTTTCCTAATTCTGTTGGAATTCTATGAAAATCATAAAATTTTCCTGTTTCAACCCAAAATTGTTTTCCGCTTATTTCAATAATAGCATATTTCATAATATAAGATTTTCAGATCCATTATTTATAATAGAGTATTAATTGATTGAAGAAAATCTACTAAACTATAATTATTGATGTCAACTATTTTAGAACTATGTAAAGTTTTTCAAATCTTTTTTTAAGGTTAATAACTCTTTATAAAATAATTTGAACGCTTTTGATTTGTAAGATTGAGAATTACTAATTATTGATAAAACACGTGTAACTTTAATATTTTCAATCTCTAATATTTTAATTGTTTTTAATTTAATTTCTTTTTCAATTGCTGACGAAGAAACGAAAGCTACTCCTAACCCTAAACTAACAGCTGTTTTAATAGCTTCAATTGAATTTAATTGCATTACAATTTTGAGTTGATTTATTTCAATATTATTTTCTTTTAGAGTATTATCAACAAATTTGCGAATTGTTGAATTCGAATGTAAAGTTATAAAATTCAAATGATATAAATCTTCTTTTTTAATTTTCTTTTGTTTTGCAAAAGGATTGGAATGCGAAATAATTAAATTTAGTTGATCTTCAACGAATGGTTCAATATGTAAATTTTGTTTCAATTCTTTAGGGACTTCACCACCAACTACAGCTAAATCAACGTGTTTATTAACAATTAATTTGCTGATTAGCCTAGTTGAGTTTACTTGAACTTTTAAGTTAATTTGTGAATTAGTTTGAGCAAATAAAGCCAATAATCTAGGCATTAAATAAGTTCCAATAGTTTGACTGGCACCAACACTTAAATTTCCACGTTCACCATTTTTTAAATCGATTAATGCTCTACAACTTTCTTCACATAATGCAAGAATTCGTTCAGTATATTGAAGAAATATTTCCCCGCTTTCTGTTAAATTTATAATCTGGGAATTTCGATCTAATAAGCTAGCATCAAGTGTCTTTTCTAAAGATTTAATTTGTCTACTTAAATACGGTTGTGATAAAAATAAAACATTTGCTGCTTTTGTAAAACTTTTTTCATTAGCAACGGCTTTTAAGATACGTAATTGTTGTAAAGTGAAAGGTAGCATAAAATTTAGTTTTAATTTTTAAATGCGAATGGAGAGACTCGAACTCTCATAACAAAAGTTACTAGAACCTAAACCTAGCGCGTATACCAATTTCGCCACATTCGCATATAGACATATGAGTAAATTATGAAAAATTTTTCAATAAATTACTCATCTGCATAAATATTATATATAAAACTTGTTGATTTTCCTCGTAACATTGATTTAGCTAAAGAAAAAGATTTTTGTGCCTCATAATATGCTTTTCTTTTCCAATTTGCCTTACGAGAATTTCTTTTTGACTTTGAAGTTCGTTTTTTAGGTACTGCCATGATTAAAAATTATTTCAATATAACTAAATCTAATTTTATAATTTTAATTATTAATTGTCAAGTAATTTTATATAGATTTAGTTTCAAAATTAAATTAGTGACTAGAGAAAACTATAAAGACATTTCAAAACAATTAATCAGGAATTTTAATCAAAGTACTAGAAATCGAATTCGAACCTCTAGATAAGAAATTTTAGAGTAACTATTATTATATTTACAATTGCTTCTAATCAATTTAAACTATTTAAATCTTTTAGTTAGGCGTAAAATTAATTAAGTAATTTTAACATTATTATTATGGATCGGAATTCAATTTGATAATTTTTAATTCAAAAAAATTAATGATTTTGATCCATATTTGATTAAGCAACTTTTGGAAAATCACCTAAAAATTTGTAAAAAGTTACCTACAAATAATTTGAGAAGTGTATATAGTTAATTTTTGCAATTAAAAGTATTTATTTATTTATTTATTTCCGTTTCTATGATATACTAATTTATAAGCTTGTATCCTCAGTAGCTCAGTGGTAGAGCAATCGGCTGTTAACCGATTGGCCGTAGGTTCAAGTCCTACCTGGGGAGCTTAGAAATAAAATATTATGATAAAAAATTTTGATAAATTAATAATTGGGAATAAGAAATTTGATTCACGTTTGATGCTAGGAACCGGTAAATATAAAACCGTTAAAGATTCAATCGGCAGTATTAACAATAGTCAATGCGAAATTGTTACTGTAGCAGTACGACGATTACCGACAACTTTAAAAAATGATCATACTATATTTTTACGTTCTTTAGATTGGAATAAGATGTGGTTATTACCCAATACAGCAGGTTCAAAAACTTCTGAAGAAGCTATTCGTATGGCATTTTTAGGTCATGAACTCGCTTGTCAATTAGGGCAACCAGATAATTTTTTTGTTAAGTTGGAAGTTATATCGGATCCGAAATATCTACTACCAGATCCAATTGGAACATTAAAAGCAGCCGAATTTTTAATAAATAAAGGATTCACCGTCTTACCTTATATAAATGCTGATCCTATTTTAGCTTTGCACTTAGAAGATTTAGGTTGCGCAACTGTAATGCCTTTGGGTTCACCAATTGGATCCGGACAAGGTTTAAATAATCTAGAAAATATTAAAATTATTATCGAAAATGCGAATATTCCAGTAATCATTGATGCGGGAATTGGAACTCCTAGTGAAGCTACTAAAGCCATGGAATTAGGAGCAGATGGTGTTCTATTAAATACGGCTGTTGCACAAGCAAAAAATCCAATGAAAATGGCACAAGCAATGAAATTAGCTGTTCAAGCTGGGCGTTTAGGGTATTTGTCCGGTCGTATGAAAAAAAAATACTATGCAGACGCAAGTTCGCCTTTTAGTAATATAAGTAAACTATAAAATCGTGATTTTATAGTTTACTTATATTACTAAAAGGCTCTATTTGTTTTTATGAAAGAATTCAGTTAAAAGAAATAAAAAGTAAGGAGAAAGTGTAGTACATTAAATTGGTTGTATCGCTTTTCTGTAATTAGTTTTTTGTTAACTAACATATGGTTTAAAGGATAAAAACAAGCAAAAATTATAATTACTTTTGGCTGGACGATTAGTTTACTTTTTGCTAATGGTGACATAATATAACTACAATCGTTTATTTTGTAACACCCACAGGTTTAATTACAATTGGTCCTAAAACTTTAGACTTAGTTGCTGCAGTTTTAAGACCAACTTTTGAGTTTGTCAAAAAATTGAAAAAAGTGATTTAATAAATGCTTAAACAAAAGGATTTGTAAATTTATTTTTAACTATTACTTTGAAAAGGGTGCAAATATAAATTTATAATGCATTCTCTGGTTTATTTTTTCAATTACAGGAGGCTTAACTGAAAATAGCATGTTAATCAGAGCGGGAGCTCAATTTAAAAATATACTTATGGTTGACATTCTTGAGAACGCTATTCTATTCGGTCGTTATTTAACAAAATTCAAAAATACTAATTATTTTATTAATATTTTTGAATTTTGTTAAATAAAGATTTTTTCGATCAAATTTTAAAAACTTGATTAATCAATAGGACGCATTGATAATACAGGTTCATTAGCACGGTTAATACCTTTTTCAAAGCCAGCAGCTGCAGCACGAGCACGGCCTGAATGCCACCAATGACCTACTAAGAAGAAAAATGCTAAGAAGAAATGTGAACAACATAACCAAGAACGTGGCGAAACATAATTTACAGAATTAATTTCTGTTGCAACACCACCTACCGAATTTAATGATCCTAACGGAGCATGTGTCATATATTCTGCAGCACGACGTTCTTGCCAAGGTTGAATATCATTTTTAATTTTATTAATATCTAAACCATTTGGACCACGTAAAGGCTCTACCCATGGAGCACGTAAATCCCAAAATCGCATTGTCTCACCACCAAAAATAATTTCACCACTTGGAGAACGCATTAAGTATTTACCTAATCCTGTTGGACCTTGTGCTGATGAAACATTTGCACCTAAACGTTGATCACGTACTAAGAATGTAAATGCTTGAGATTGTGATGCTTCTGGACCAGTAGGACCATAAAATTCACTTGGATAAGCTGTGTTATTATACCATGCGTAAAGAGAAGCAGTCCAACCCATTAATGAAATAGCTGCTAAACTATACGATAGATATGCTTCGCCAGACCAAACAAATGCACGACGTGCCCACGCAAACGGTTTTGTAAAGATATGGAAAATTCCACCTGCAATACATAAAACACCAACCCAAATATGACCACCTACAACGTCTTCCATGTTGTTTACAGCAACAACCCAACCGTCACCACCAAATGGAGAACGGAATACATATCCAAAAATTACGATTGGATTTAAAGTTGGAGTCGTAATTAAACGAACATCTCCACCACCTGGTGCCCAAGTATCATAAACTCCACCTAGATACATTGCTTTTGCAACAAATAAAAACGCTCCAACTCCTAATAAGCATAAATGTATACCTAAAATCGTTGTCATTTTATTTTTGTCACGCCAGTCATATCCAAAGAATGGGAAAGATTCTTCTAATGTGTCAGGACCTAATAATGAATGATAAATTCCTCCAAATCCTAAAATTGCTGATGATATTAAATGAATAACTCCTACAGCAAAATATGGAACGGTTGAGGTAATTTCACCACCAGGTCCTACGCCCCAACCTAATGAAGCTAAATGTTGAATTAAAATGAAACCTTGTTCATATAAAGGTTTTTCTGGTACAAAATGAGAAACTTCGAATAAAACCATAGCGCCTGCCCAAAATACCATTAAACCGGCATGAGCAACGTGTGCTCCTAAGAGTTTACCTGAAACATTGATTAAACGAGCATTTCCGCTCCACCAAGCAAAACCTGTTGATTCAATATCTCGTCCTGCTATACTACTATTAAAGGGCGTTTCCACGTGGTAAGACCTCCTCAGGGAATACAAAGTTTTCATGTGGTTGATCTTGAGCAGCCATCCATGCACGAATACCTTCGTTTAATAAAATATTTTTTGTATAGAATGTTTCGAATTCTGGATCTTCAGCAGCACGTAATTCTTGAGATACAAAATCGTACGCACGTAAATTTAATGCTAAACCAACAATTCCGATTGCGCTTGTCCATAAACCAGCTACAGGTACAAATAACATAAAGAAATGTAACCAACGTTTATTTGAAAATGCTACTCCGAAAATTTGAGACCAGAAACGATTCGCTGTAACCATTGAGTATGTTTCTTCAGACTGTGTTGGAGTGAAAGCTCGGAACGTATTCGCTGCATCACCATCTTCGAATAAAGTGTTCTCAACTGTTGCTCCGTGAATCGCACATAATAAAGCGCCTCCTAAAATACCTGCAACACCCATCATATGGAAAGGGTTTAAAGTCCAGTTATGGAAACCTTGTAAAAATAATAGAAAACGGAAAATACCTGCAACACCAAAACTAGGTGCGAAGAACCAACTTGCTTGACCAAGTGGATATAATAAGAATACTGAAACGAATACCGCAATAGGGCCCGAAAATGCAATTGCGTTGTATGGACGAATCCCTACTAAACGTGCAATTTCAAATTGTCTTAAACAGAATCCAATTAATCCAAATGCACCGTGTAGTGCGACAAATGTCCACAATCCACCTACTTGACACCAGCGTGTAAAATCACCTTGTGCTTCAGGACCCCATAATAATAATAAAGAATGACCCATACTATTTGCAGGAGTTGAGACTGCGGCTGTTAAAAAGTTACAACCTTCAAGATAAGAACTAGCTAAACCATGTGTATACCATGATGTAACAAAAGTTGTACCTGTTAACCATCCACCAGTTGCTAAATAAGCAGTTGGGAATAATAGTAAACCTGACCAACCAACGAATACAAAACGATCTTTTTTTAACCAATCATCAATAAGATCGAATAAACCACGTTCTTGGTTTTGTCCAATAGCAATGGTCATATTGTAAAAATCCTTTAATTAATGTAAAATTTCTGGAGAAACATAATACTTTTTATTTTCTCCGATTCTTAACAACATCTAATCACTATTATATATCAATTAATTAAAAATTTATTAAAATAGTTTTATATTTTACTAGATTTGCATACAATAGCATATTAAAAAATAATCAATTAAAGTATATTCTATGAAAGATTTTTGGAAAAATATTAGTCGTTACCCCAGATTTTTTTTAAGTAGTGTTATTGGTCTAATTTTAATAATTATTACTCCAATTAGAAATTTATTCAAACTTCCCAAACTAAGAATTTTTGTAATTTTTTTAATCATTTTAGTTATTTCGACCACTGTTTTAATAATTAGAAAAATGACTGGGTTCTAACTATTAAATATAAAATCTTTAGAATTTTGGGCCGGGTTGGATTCGAACCAACGTAGCATAAAAACGCAGCGGATTTACAATCCGCCCCCTTTAACCACTCGGGCACCGACCCTTTATTACTTTACTATAAGATTTTATATTATATTTCTTACAATTGCAAATGTTAATATGAAAAATTATTAGTATTTAGGTTTTAAAAAATATTTAAATTTTAGTTATCTTTATTTTAAATTACTTATTTACATTTTTTTTCACTATAATATAGAACTATAACATTATTAATTTAAATTGGAGGAATTGAATGAATTGGGATATAATTCAAAACTTAGCATCACAAATTGTTTTTGTAATGCTATTAATAGGAGTCATTTGTTATTGGGTTAATTTATATCTTTTTAGTTTTAATTTCAAGACAAAATTTCAGCTTTTGACTGAAAATGTGTTGTTTAATTTTGGACGATTATGCGTTTTAGTTGGAAATTTTTTATTAATTTTCATTCTTTTGTCTAGATGGATTGTATCGGGCTATTTTCCATTAAGTAATTTATACGAGTCTTTGTTATTTTTAACATGGATTTTATCAGCAGTATGTTTATACGTAGAATCAAAAACAAATAGTAAATTAATCGGTGCAACTTTAGTACCAGTTGCTTTATTAATCAATGGATTTAGTAATTTAACACTTACTCCAGAAATGCAAAAGGCAAGTCCATTAGTACCAGCCCTTCAGTCTAATTGGTTGATGTTACATGTCAGTATGATGTTGTTAAGTTATGGAACATTAATAATGGGTTCTTTACTATGTATATTATTTTTAACAATTTCATTTTATCAAAAAATTGATGTTAAGCAAATTGACTATAAAGAAAATTTTAATTTAAATAATGTATATTATACGAGTAATTTTCTTGCTGAAACCGCTTCCCAATATTTAAACGCACTAAATATAAAAACATTTAATCAATCAACAAAAGATTCTATCGAGCGTGATCTTGATAAATTCTATTCTGCAAATGCGTTAGAAAAAAAACGTCGCCAACTTTCTGGAATTAATAAAGTAATACTTTTAGAAAATTTAGATAACTGGAGTTATAGAATTTTGGGATTAGGTTTTCCGTTTTTAACTATTGGTATTATTTCAGGTGGTGTATGGGCAAATGAAGCTTGGGGTTCATATTGGAGTTGGGATCCTAAAGAAACTTGGGCTTTAATTACTTGGATAATATTTGCAACTTATCTTCATGCGCGCATAACAAAAGGTTGGAAAGGACGAAAAACGGCAATTTTGGGTAGTTTAGGGTTTTTTGTAATATGGATTTGTTATCTTGGAGTAAATTTTCTCGGTAAAGGACTACATAGTTATGGTTGGTTTTCTTAGAAAATTCCATAGTTCAATTACCGACTCAAAAACGAATCTATTGTATTTTACGATCACCGCACGTAGATAAAGATTCCCGTGAACATTTTGAAGTTCGACAACATTGTCGGTTTGTGGAAATTTCTTATAATATGGAAGAATATCCAACTCTAGTCGAGAGTATTATGAAGTTAGATTTAACACCCGGCGTTTCTTCTGTGGTGCTTATCGACCCGAAATAAAAACTAATCAATTCAAGTTTGTATTTAATAACCAATATATGATAGAATATTTGTCATATATTGGTTATTAGGCGATATCGCCAAGTGGTAAGGCAGTAGATTGCAAATCTTCTATTCTCCAGTTCGAATCTGGATATCGCCTCCTTCTATATTCAGCAAATTTTGAATTTCTAAATAAATTTTTTAAATGGAATCGTGAAATTCATTTACAGTCAAGGTATATGATTGTTTAGGATCAAATATGGATAATTCACAGTAGCCTATAACTTGGTTAATGTAGGATGACTGCAAAAAGTAGTAATTTTTATACTGCCACGTTGAAAAATTTATATTTCAAGAATGATTACATATTTATGATATTTCTTAAAAAGATTAAAGAATTTTTGTATAAATAAACATGTTCTATCCTCACCACTATTTTTAACGATCTTTTTATTTTTTTCTGTTTCTTCAAATCACCACAGATACTCGCATTTATACCACAAATTAGATCATAAATACGCGATCGATCTTTGATCCAAAGACCATCAAGAAATACCTCCTTATAAAATCGTTATCGTGTAGAATTATTCTTACTTTAACCAATAATAATAATTTTAATTATTTTATTGGTTAAAGTAAAATTTTATCGAAACGCAGAATCAGGATCTTCCTCGATTAACGAATTAGGATCTTCCTCGATTAACGCTTTATAAATAACATAGCCCAGTAAGAAAAGTTTCCTATGTTTGCTTGTACAAACAATTACCCAAAAGCATATAGTAAGAATATCTTTTGTCCGAGAACTCATTTTTGGTGTTTCGGGACTAACCTCGGGTGTCTGGGCACTAACTTTTGATGGCGAATTCCTCACTTTTTACAGGCAAAATTCGCTCCCTATTACCACCAGTTTTATCTGTATTATATTTATGAATTTGAATATCAAGTTGATCAGTGTACGTTTCATCATCTGGAATTCCAAATGGATTCTCGTATTGTTGATCTAAATAATCAAATTGATTTCGTGTATCCCTGAAACTTTTTGCCTTTTTTAATTCTCCAGTAACATCATTGGAAATGTCTAACTTCTTATTCTCAATTGGCGAATTAAATAAACTATTAATTCTTAGTTTTCGTTCTGTTTTATCTGAAGTTGAAGTGATGATAGCACTATTTAATATAGTTTTTAATTCTTTTATTTGTTCATTTTGTTTATGTTCATCTTTTAATTGTTTTAATGTTTTTCTTTGCACCACAATTTCAGTACCTGGTTTCAATTCCGCTGATAAACATTGTTCAGCTAATTTGTCTTCTAAATAATGCATAATAACACGACGTAAAGGGCGAGCACCGTAAAGTGGATCATTTCCTTCTTCGACTAATAAAGCTCTTACAGGCTCAGTAACTTTTAATGTAATACCTCGCTCTTGTATTCGATCAATTAATTGTTGAATCATAATTTTCGAAATATCCCAAATATCATGTTTTGACAAATGACTAAATACGATAATATCATCGATTCGATTTAAGAATTCGGGACGGAAGAAATTTTTTAATTCATCTCTTACCAATTTATTAGTTTTTTGAATTACTTCATTATCTTTTTCTTGTTCTAATTCAGGTTCCCAATTACCAAACGGATCATCATTAATCATTAATTTTAGACCTGAAGATCTAGAATCTTCTTTTGATTTAATTCCACTTTCACGTTCAATAATTTTTGCACCTAAATTAGTTGTCATAACAATTAATGTGTTTGTAAAATTAATAACGCGCCCTTGAGAATCCGTCAATCTACCATCATCTAAAATTTGCAATAATAAATTAAATACATCAGGATGTGCTTTTTCAACTTCATCTAATAAGACAACTGAATAAGGTTTTCCTCTAACAAATTCTGTTAGTTGACCTCCTTCACTATAACCAACATAACCAGGTGGAGAACCGATTAATTTTGCAACCGTATGTTTTTCCATATATTCTGACATATCTAATCGATACATACTATCTTCGTCATCAAACATATATTCGGAAACCGCTTTTGTTAATTCAGTTTTTCCTACTCCGGTTGGTCCTGCAAAAATAAAACTTGCAATTGGACGATTTGGATTTCGTAATCCGACTCTTGCTCTTCTAATTGCGTTTGCAACTGCTGTTACAGCTGGCGATTGTCCAATAATCCGTTCGTGTAAAATATTTTCCATTTCCAATAAACGCTTAGATTCAGAATCCGTAATTTTATTTACTGGAACTCCTGTCCAATTTGAAACAACATTAGCAACATCATTATCTATAACTTTATCAATTTCTTTTCGAATAAATCCTCTCATTTCATCTGCTAATAAGGATTGCTTCATAATTCGAATATGTGTTCGAACTTCCATTTCGCGATCGAATTGATTTTCGGCCAAAGGAAAATTATGGCTTCTCATTGCACTTTCTTTTTCTTTAATTACAGCTTTTAATTCACTCATTAAACAACGTAGTCCTTCTGGTAATCTTCGATTTTCTAATCGAACACGAGCCCCGGCTTCATCCAGAACATCAATTGCTTTATCTGGTAAAAAACGATCTGGAATATATTTATCGGCAAGAATTACAGCTTGTTCAACTGCTTTTCTTTCATAACTTAATGTGTGATGCTGTTCAAATTTTTGTTTTAACCCATGTAATATTTCAATTGCTGTTTCAATACTTGGCTCTTCTACTGCAACAGATTGAAAGCGTCGTTCTAATGCTGGATCTCGTTCAATATACTTTCGATATTCATCTTTCGTAGTTGCACCAATACATTTAAATTTCCCACGTGCTAAAGCTGGTTTTAAAATATTGGCAGCGTCAACAGCTCCTTCAGCAGCACCTGCTCCTACTAATGTATGAATTTCATCAATAACAATAACAACAGAACTATCATTTTGAACTTCTTCTACAATTCGTTTTAATCTTTCTTCAAATTCTCCTCGATACTTTGTTCCAGCAAGAATTGAGCCTAAATCTAATGCTGTAACTAAGGTTCCATCCAAAAAGTCAGGTACGTTTTCATTTAAAATTAATTGAGCTAAACCTTCTACTACTGCTGTTTTCCCAACTCCTGGTTCTCCAATTAAAACCGGATTATTTTTTGTTCGTCTAGCTAAAATCGTTATCAAATCATTAATTTCTTTTTCTCTTCCAATAACAGGATCCAATTTCCCTTCAATTGCTTCTTTTGTAACATTATCAGAAAATTCATCTAAAGTTGGAGTAAGACTACCTTTACGCTCACGTTCCAATAAAAATTTTTCTGTTTGAGTAAGGGGACGTAGTATTTCTTCTTGGGTTTCTTCAATTGAATTAAAAATTAGATCACGTAATTTTGCTGTATCAACTGCTAATTTATCTAAAGTACGCATTGCTACTCCATCCGTCTCAGCCAATAAAGCTAATAAAATATGTTCTGTACCAACAAAATTTTGTCCTAAATCTTTACCTTCATTAACTGCCATTTCTAAAACTCGTTTTGCTCTTGGAGTAAAAGGAATTTCAGAAGCAACAAATCCTGTTCCACGACCAATATACATTTCAATTTCTTTTCGTGCCTTTTTCAATGAAACTTTCATTTTTTTTAAGGCTTTTGCACCAATTCCGTGACGTTGACCAATAACCCCAAGCAGTAGCTGTTCTGTTCCTACAAAGTTATGTCCCATTCTTCTTGCTTCTTCTTGGGATAACATAATCACTTTGATTGCGCCTTCTGTAAATCGTTCAAACATAATTTATTAGTAAGTTCATGAATATTTTTTCACAATGTTAACTTTCATTGCTCATTAGACATTATAATAAAAACCAAAAAAAAGCAATAAATTAGTTATGTTATTAACTAATTTATTGCTTTTTTTTGGTTTTTATTACAGTGATAGTTAACAAACTAAAACTAAAAATTTTATTATAATTTTAAAATAAGTCTTTAGATAAGCCTTCAGAGGCTCACAAAGTTTCTGAAGGCTTATTTAAAGACTTATTTTAAATTTTTAATTATTTAACTAAAAATAATATTGCTCGAAGTACTTTGTCATCTTTTTCTAATGATTCAAAATATGTTTTAACATATTTAGGAATCGTTGTGAATTTGAACTGAAGAAAATGGCCCTGTGAATTTTTGAAAACTAAATATGACAATGGACGTTTCCCTCTTGAAATTACGGAAATATCGCCAGCCTTAAATGTTCTTAAAGTTTTTATATAATCAAAAGCCCAATTTTTTAATTCAGTATTAGTAAATTCATCAGTTAATAATACCATTATTTCATATGTTTTAAATGGTTCCATAGACGAAATTTTTTATTAATTTGTTTAGCAAAATTGTACTATATCAAAAAAAATATGTCAAGTATTAACCATTTTTACTATAAATGAACATATCTTATATTGAATAAATTTTTATTTATTTATTTATTTTTTAGTGTATAATTATTTTTAATATGCCGAAAATATGAATTTTATTTTTTTATATTTAATAATTTAGCTTATAATTAGTGTTAACGGACTGATTAAATAAATTTTATTCTGATACAGAATTCATATTAACTGGTTCTATGGAAAATTAAAATTTATAGATTTTCAGTACGGTATATAATCTTATTTTTATTAACGACAAAAAAGATGGATACTCGTTTATTAATTATTGGCGCTCCTTTATTAGTTGCAGCATCTTGGGCATTATTTAATATTGGTCGATTAGCCATTCAACAAGTTCAAAGATTATCACGTCAATAGCATTAAGCGATTATTACTTAGATAATATAACAGTATTAGCCATTCACGAATAAAATGCCACACTATATAAGTATAAGTATAATTGAATAACTGATGTCGCATACCGTAAAAATATACGACACCTGTATCGGCTGTACACAGTGTGTTCGTGCCTGCCCAACAGATGTCCTAGAGATGGTACCCTGGGACGGGTGTAAAGCGTCTCAAATCGCTTCATCTCCTAGAATTGAAGATTGTGTAGGTTGTAAGCGTTGTGAAACAGCTTGTCCTACAGATTTTTTAAGTGTTAGAGTTTACTTAGGTGCTGAAACAACACGCAGCCTTGGATTATCATATTAATCGGTTCAATAATCTAAATCTAAATCTAAAAAAACTTTTTAATCTAATATAAATTACCAGTACTTTAAAAGCTATATAGATGAAAAGAGACTTTTTAAGGTACTTCTATTTTTTTTAATCTATACATATAAACAAAATTAATCTTAATTTTAATTGCTTAAAATATACGTATTTTCTAACAAAGATTAAAAATAAAATACCTAAGAAGAGTGAGAAATTTTTCCACTCTTCCTTCAAATATTTTTGTAGAAGGTATCAGTCAAATATGCTCTGAGAGGTCCCTAATAGCTGATTTAAGACTACTAAATAGGTTGAGCAGGTAATGGGTGAAGATGGAGGAAGATTAAAAAGATTCCTCCCATCCTTCCCATTCTTTACTTAAGGATAACGATCTTTTATTTCTAACAAAGTTTTTTTCACACAATTTCTTAATTCTTCTTCGGATATTTCATAATCCTCTCTTAACAATAGGTCAGCTTCAAATAATTCGCAGTCAAGGAATAAGTCTGAGATTAAAGATGAAAACCCAGCTATTTCTGTTAATTTGAAATTTTCTGTTATGTAAACTAATTCTTCTGAATTATAAGTTTTGTCACGATCTGATTTCCACATTTGAAAAAATTGGTCAGAAAATTCTATTCCACTAATCTTTTTATCAACAAATTTTTTCATTTATAAGGCTCCTCGATTTAGCATATTATTCAATTGATCGTCTTTTAATAACCAACCACTAATAAATTTATTATTATCTCTATTAAAGAATACATTCAATCCCGTTTCAGGATTAAAGTAATGAGTAACTTCAATCTTTTTAAACCTACCTTCTATTATTTGTGTTAAAGCATTAAATCCTTCCACAAGTAATGTTAATCCTGGTTTATTCAAAGGTGCAACATGGTTATTCCGTGCAATTGTTTTGCAATTATTATAATATAAAAGCTTGATTTAACTATTCATATACATATATTAATAGTTATACTGTTAATATATGTATATAACATCTGTTTGATAGAGACATCCATCATATTAGAATATAAGTTATAATTAAATTTTCTAATACGATGACTGTCTTTACTGAATTAGTAAATTTAAAGATCGATTTTTGGTTTACTTCCATATCTTTGTAAAATATTTTAAAGAATTGTTTTTTTACATGATTTTATTTATTAAAGTTTTTGTTAAATAAATAAACTGTTTTAATTTCAGTTGTTGTTCTAAGTAAATTTACAGTTGAGATCAATCAGTATATAAATTATTTATTAAAAAAATCAAGGATATTTTAAGAGAGTTTGATCCTGGCTCAGGATGAACGCTGGCGGTATGCCTTATACATGCAAGTCGTACGAGAGTTTTTTAACTCAAGTGGCGGACGGGTGAGTAACACGTAAGAATTTACCTTTAGGAGGGGGACAACAATTGGAAACGATTGCTAATACCCCATATGCTTTTTAGTGAAACGAAATTTTTTCGCCTAAAGAGAAGCTTGCGGCTGATTAGCTTGTTGGTAGGGTAATGGCCTACCAAGGCGACGATCAGTATCTGGTTTGAGAGGACGATCAGACACACTGGAACTGAGACACGGTCCAGACTCCTGCGGGAGGCAGCAGTAGGGAATTTTCCGCAATGGGCGAAAGCCTGACGGAGCAATACCGCGTGAGGGATGAATGCCTATGGGTTGTAAACCTCTTTTTTCAGGGAGGAATAAATGACGTGTACCTGAAGAATAAGCATCGGCTAACTCCGTGCCAGCAGCCGCGGTAAGACGGAGGATGCAAGTGTTATCCGGAATCACTGGGCGTAAAGCGTCTGTAGGTGGCACAGTAAGTCAACTGTTAAATCTTGAAGCTCAACTTCAAACTTGCAGTCGAAACTATTGAGCTAGAGTATAGTAGAGGTAAAGGGAATTTCCAGTGGAGCGGTGAAATGCGTAGAGATTGGAAAGAACACCGATGGCGAAGGCACTTTACTGGGCTATTACTGACACTCAGAGACGAAAGCTAGGGTAGCAAATGGGATTAGATACCCCAGTAGTCCTAGCTGTAAACAATGGATACTAGGTGTTGAACAGATTAACCTGTGCAGTACCAAAGCTAACGCGTTAAGTATCCCGCCTGGGAAGTATGCTCGCAAGAGTGAAACTCAAAGGAATTGACGGGGGCCCGCACAAGCGGTGGAGCATGTGGTTTAATTCGATGCAACGCGAAGAACCTTACCAGGGTTTGACATGATACGAATTTTTTTGAAAGAAAAAAGTGCCTTTTGGAACGTATACACAGGTGGTGCATGGCTGTCGTCAGCTCGTGTCGTGAGATGTTGGGTTAAGTCCCGCAACGAGCGCAACCCTTATTTTTAGTTGCCTTTTGGAACTCTAGAAAGACTGCCGGTTATAAACCGGAGGAAGGCGGGGATGACGTCAAGTCAGCATGCCCCTTACACCCTGGGCTACACACGTGCTACAATGGGCGAGACAATGAGTTGCAAATCCGCGAGGATTAGCTAATCTATAAACTCGTTCTAAGTTCGGATTGTAGGCTGCAACTCGCCTGCATGAAGCTGGAATCGCTAGTAATCGCTGGTCAGCTACACAGCGGTGAATTCGTTCCCGGGCCTTGTACACACCGCCCGTCACACCATGGAAGCTGGTTATACCCGAAGTCGTTACTCTAACCTTTTTGGAGGGGGACGCCTAAGGTAGAATTAGTGACTGGGGTGAAGTCGTAACAAGGTAACCGTACTGGAAGGTGCGGTTGGATCACCTCCTTTTAATTTTATTTTAAATAGAAATTTTTACTTTAGGGCTATTAGCTCAGTTGGTTAGAGCGCACCCCTGATAAGGGTGAGGTCTCTGGTTCAAATCCAGAATGGCCCAGCGGGGGTATAGCTCAGTTGGTAGAGCACCGCCTTTGCAAGGCGGTTGTCAGCGGTTCGAATCCGCTTACCTCCAAAATTTATTATCAAGTAGATAATAATCAATTGTTTTAAATTCAAGGAACTAAGAGTTTATGGGGGATGCCTTGGCATTCAGAAGCGATGAAGGACGTGGTTACCGACGAAACGCTTCGGGGAGCTGGAAACAAGCTATGATCCGGAGGTCTCCGAATGAGGAAACTTGAAAACTTCTTATTGAATATATAAATAAGAAAGAGCGAACCTAGGGAACTGAAACATCTTAGTACCTAGAGGAAAAGAAAGTAAAAACGATTCTCTAAGTAGCGGCGAGCGAAACGGGAAAAGCCTAAACTTAGATATATATTTTTATGTAAGGGTAGTGGGATAACCAAAAAATGATTAAATGGAACAATTAGATGAATAAGTTGGAATACTTAACCATAGAAAGTGATAGTCTTGTAATCGAAAATTGAAACAATCAAGGTTAATTCCCAAGTAGCATGGAGCACGTGAAATTCCGTGTGAATCTGCGAGGACCACCTCGTAAGGCTAAATATTACTGAATGACCGATAGTGAAAAAGTACCGTGAGGGAAAGGTGAAAAGAACCCCGGGAGGGGAGTGAAAAGAACATGAAACCATAAACTTACAATCAGTAGGAGGACAACTAAAATGTCTAACTGCGTGCCTGTTGAAGAATGAGCCGGCGACTTATAGTTAGTGGCAGGTTAAAACATGTTAATGTTGGAGCCATAGTGAAAGCGAGCCTGAATAGGGCGTTAGTCTCTAATTATAGACCCGAACCCGGATGATCTAACCATGGTCAGGTTGAAGCTTAGGTAATACTAAGTGGAGGACCGAACCGACTGATGTTGAAAAATCAGCGGATGAACTGTGGTTAGGGGTGAAATGCCAATCGAATTCGGAGCTAGCTGGTTCTCCCCGAAATGCGTTTTGGCGCAGCGGTAAATGTTATAATTTAGGGGTAAAGCACTGTTACGTATGCGGGCTGGTAATTCGGTACCAAATCGTTGCAAACTAAGAATACTAAATGTAAAGTTTATCAGTGAGACTGTGGGGGATAAGCTTCATTGTCAAGAGGGAAACAGCCCAGAGCACCAGTTAAGGCCCTTAAATAATTACTAAGTGATAAAGGAGGTGGGAGTGCATAAACAATCAGGAGGTTTGCTTAGAAGCAGCAATCCTTTAAAGAGTGCGTAATAGCTCACTGATCGAGTAAACCTGCGCCGAAAATGTACGGGACTAAGTAATTTGCCGAAACTGTGCGATATATTCAAATATATCGGTAGGGGAGCGTTCTGTTTTAGGTTGAAGTATTAGCGTAAGCGGATATGGACGACACAGAAGTGAGAATGTCGGCTTGAGTAGCGAAAATATAGGTGAGAATCCTATACCCCGAAAACCCAAGGTTTCCTCCGGAAGGCTCGTCCGCGGAGGGTAAGTCAGGACCTAAGGCGAGACTGAAAAGTGTAGTCGATGGACAACAGGTTAATATTCCTGTACCATTATTTATTGATATCGAAGGACGGAGAAGGCTAACTTGGCCGGAGATTGGTATTCCGGTTTAAATGTTTAGGTGTGTACGGTGAAAACGTACTATTGAACTAAGACATGAATACGAAACGTTAAGGCGTTGGAGCAAGCTATGTCATACTTCCAAGAAAAGCTCGCACTATCTAAAATAAATAATGCCTGTACCATAACCGACACAGGTGGGTAGGTAGAGTATACTAAGGGGCGCGAGATAACTCTCTCTAAGGAACTCGGCAAAATAACTCCGTAACTTCGGGAAAAGGAGTGCCTTATTATTAAGGTTGCAATAACAAGATCCAAGCAACTGTTTATCAAAAACACAGGTCTCCGCTAAGTCGTAAGACGATGTATGGGGGCTGACGCCTGCCCAGTGCCAGAAGGTTAAAGACGCTGGTTAGCAATAGCGACGCTAGTAACTGAAGCCCTGGTGAACGGCGGCCGTAACTATAACGGTCCTAAGGTAGCGAAATTCCTTGTCGGGTAAGTTCCGACCCGCACGAAAGGCGTAATGATTTGGATACTGTCTCGGAGAGGGGCTCGGTGAAATAGACTTGTCTGTGAAGATGCGGACTACCTGCACCTGGACAGAAAGACCCTATGAAGCTTTACTGTAACTTGAAATTGAAATTGGACTTTATTTGCGCAGTATAGGTGGGAGGCTTAGAAAGATTTTTGCGGAAATACTGGAGCCATTAGTGAGATACCACCCCTATGATGTTAGATTTCTAACTTTTACCATTATCTGGTAAAAGAACAGTTTCAGGCGGGCAGTTTGACTGGGGCGGTCGCCTCCCAAACGGTAACGGAGGCGCACAAAGGTTTCCTCTGAACGGGTAGAAATCGTATCTAGAGTGTAAAGGCAAAAGGAAGCTTGACTGTGAGACTTACAAGTCAAGCAGGGACGAAAGTCGGTCTTAGTGATCTGACGGTGCTGAGTGGAAAGGCCGTCACTCAACGGATAAAAGTTACTCTAGGGATAACAGGCTGATCTCCCCCAAGAGTTCACATCGACGGGGAGGTTTGGCACCTCGATGTCGGCTCATCGCATCCTGGGGCGGTAGTACGTCCCAAGGGTTGGGCTGTTCGCCCATAAAAGCGGTACGCGAGCTGGGTTCAGAACGTCGTGAGACAGTTCGGTCCATATCCGGTGTAGGCGTTAGAATATTGAGAGGAGCCTTCTCTAGTACGAGAGGACCGAGAAGGACATACCTCTGGTGTACCAGTTATCGTGCCAACGGTAAACGCTGGGTAGCTATGTATGGAGTGGATAACCGCTGAAAGCATCTAAGTGGGAAGCCCACCTCAAGATAAGTATTCTCATCACGTAAGTGAGTAAGATCACGGTAAGACTAACCGTTATATAGGCATCAAGTGTAAATGTAGTAATATATGAGCTGAGATGTCCTAACAGATCGAGGACTTGAATTTTTTTAGTTATTTAAAAAATTATCTATAGTTAAAAGCTATAGAATATGTATATTTCATCTTACTTATGCTCAATTAAGTAAGATGATTTTGCTTTGGTGTTTTTAGTGCATCTGCGGAACCACACTGATCCATCTCGAACTCAGTTGTGAAACGTTGTAAATCGGTGAAAATATTTGAAGAGAGATCTTCTGAGAAAATAGCTCAATGCCAAAGTTTTAAAATTCTAATAAACTAATAGATTTTTCAAATATTTGATAGTCTTATTTTTAAAGTAGTTTAATACTATACTATTACAATCTTTAATTAACCCTTTGTTTATTAGTACATTTTTAGAGTAAGCAAATTTCTAAACATTTTAAATTAACTTATAATATTAGCAAATATTATAAGTTAATTTAAAATGTTTAGAAATTAAATGAATGAATAGTAGCTATTAAAAATTGTTTTGAATTAGAGTAAAGCAAATTATTATGATTAAAATTTTCAATATCGAGTATATTAATATTATATTTTGAAAGTAATTCAATAAGTAAAAGTTTACAATTAATAAAAAATTGCGATATTAAAAGATCGTGGTTTTTATATGAAATTATCTTGTCAAAATAAGAATTAAAATTACCAAACAAATGTTCTATAATATTTATGAAACGTTGAAATAAAACAATAAGAAATTTCATAATTTTTTGCATCAATTCTGAATAATCATAAGTAATAATATTAAGTTTTGGTTTTTGTTCGACTAAAGTTCTATTTAGCAGAAATTCATTAAATTCCTTCCTAACAATTGGATCAGGGTCAATTTGAAGATCTATTTTTCCATAAGCTTTTTTCATATAATTATAAATATCTTTTCTTTCAAGATACCAAAATTCTCGTAATTCATTTGGTATTGTCCGTGTATACCAAAGATATGGTAAATCTTTGAAAGCTAATATATTTTTCACTTGTCCTGAGATAAAAGCTTTTTGAAACTGACCTTCAGATGGTAAATAAGGCATGGTAAAAACTAAGTTATTTACATAATCTGCAAATTTTCCTACATACATGAACAAAAGTGGTGTTCCTATACCGAAACCACCTAAAACTGGGGTTATACTAGTAATAACTTCATCAATCCAATCAACGAACATAACAAGATAAGATAACGGAAAAACATATGGATTTATGCTAACAAACCACCCAATAGCAACCCTAACAACCATTACATAATAGTAGGTAAGAACTACTACAAATAATGCTTCACGACCTAATTCAACTAATGATAAATCATTATAAATATTTAAATTAATTTGAAGAAATTCCGAAAACCAATCTGGTAAAAAAGTAAGATTTTTATAGTTTTCGACAAAAAAGCTATAAAATCCATCTGTAGCATTTTCATAATATATTCTTGGAGTTGAAGCAGGTTTTGCTCGATCACCAAATAAAACTTCGAAATAATTCTGAGGTTGTGACGCAGGCGGAAATCGGAGACGACGTAATGGTAAATTAGCAGTAGGATCTGCTTCACGAACCCACCAATACTTCTCGTCAGGAGGTAGCAATTGCATTCCGCGTATATTGGGAAATCCGAAAGGCTTAGCAAATGTTTGAAAACACTGACTAACAAACTGAAAGTATCGACCTCGTAATTCAAGTAAGTCTTCTTTATTTAGCATAATAAAGTTTTTTTAATAAATATAGTTAATCGCATTGGTATAAAAGTTTCTCTAACCTTATGACCTATTAATCTTATAAAAATTAGTAGTAATCTGTCAATGATTAATACTTTTTTTTATTTATAAAAAATATTAATTATTGATATAACTCTAGAAAGTCGATAGTATTCAAATCTATCTCAAATCCTACTATCCCAATAGAAATCGGGATAGTAGGATTTGAACCTACGACACCCTGCTCCCAAAGCAGGTGCTCTACCAAGCTGAGCTATATCCCGAGAAATAAACCCTTGCAACTGTTAAAGATATTTATAACATATTTTTAATTAAAAAACAAGTATATTAATCAATAACTAATAAAATAGGATAGTTTTGAAGAACTTTTCCTTTCATTTCACGCTCAAATTTTAAAGAGTTTTTTGTTTCATAAATCCGAAAATAATGATTGCTTTTTCTTTCCAATTTTTAAAATCCAACCTTTTCGATTTTTTTCGAGGCTACTATTTTTATTAGTTTGTTCCATATTTTTTGGCAATTCTGCAAAAAATCTCTGCCAGAAATTTTCTCCGCTGTTTTATAGTTTCGTTCAAAATAGAGATCAAATCGACTAAGAACAGCTGAAGAAAAGATTGTCCAGTCAATTATTTATTCTTTCAAAAAAAAAGTAAAACCGAGCAGCGTTGAGTCCAGAAAAATAAGTAAAGTGCCCTCCCAATAAGGATTATCTCCAACAAAACAAACTTGAAATTGATTTTTAGAATTGACAAGAATAGGTTCTCTGATCGGTTTCCTTAGTTTTCGTGACTCTTTATAACAATTAAAACCAAGTTTCAACAAATAAGAGGCTAATTCTTTTTCTTTCCAATCTTTTAAGTCTTGAAACTTGAAAGAAATATAATCCACTACTAAATTTTTGGATTCAAAAGTTAATTTATTTTATAATATTATTTTTATCTCGTATAAATGATAAGTAAATAAAGTTCGTAACAACCAAATAAAGGTCGATAAGGCCATCTAATTGTATTTGGTTAATAGCTTGTTGGGTTGAGTTTTAATGTTAAATGGCTAAGATTAGAAATTTTAGAAAAGTGATTTTATTTTTATCACTTTTCCAAAAATCTAAGTATTAGATTTCTTTAAACTTATTTCCAATATGATAATGTCTAATCAACTTACAGATTAATAAACTGTAAACTGAATTCATTCCGCTCTCGAAAGGTGAAAAATAAATTTCAGATAATTTATAGTTTGTTTCTAAAGAGCGGTTAACTGAATCCAATCCGGAGAGGACCTGCTTTAAAACTTCTTCTTTCGAAGTTCTGAATTGGCTTTTGGGAATATTTGGAAAGTCCCATTCGATTATTTTAATATCATTGTGACTGTTTTTTTGATCAGCAAAAACTACACCTAAAATGTTATCCTGCGCACCAGTTATTCGAGTAATTTGATAAATATTTCGTTCCTTAAAAAATCCCATTTTATTAATTTTTAATTTAATACCTGCTAATATTGATTCTGCCAGGGTGAACCATCGAAACGACTTTGAGCCCTTTCATGGGCTTCACTATCGTTCTAAGAATTGAAGAAGTGGGTTTAGGTAGTGGAATTTCTACAGCTTTACAAGGAATAATCGCATTAAAAACAATAACTTTAATTTCTAGAAAAAAAATACCCCATTTTATTCGGTTTTTAATTCTTTTATATATTTTTACTGTGCCGGAGCAAACTTTTTCTGAAAACATTTCATTATGATTATTTTCCAAATTTCCATTGTAAGGAAAATGAAAGACTTCTTCAGAAATCTTGTAATTTTTTTTGTCAACAATAATTATCCTTCTTTTTAAATTATAATTTTTTGAAATTTTTAATCTGGTATGTTCGATTATCACAACCAGATTAAATCGTTATAATCACTGATTTAAATAGTTAATATTAAAATACAGAGAATTGAATTTAATAAATTTTCGTGCAGTCTAACCCTTATAAGTATCTAAAATAGTTTATGTTATATTTTAGATAGAAAGTTTTTCATAAATAGGAAATTTTTCCAACCGATTATCAACTAATAAAATAAAATTATTAATAAATTTAATATTAATAATTCTATTTTTTATCACTAAGCAAATTTGCCACTTGTTGATGCAATTACAAAAGCTGCATAAGTTAAAATATATCCAACAGCAAAATGTACTAATCCAACTAATCGAGCTTGAACAATTGATAATGCAACTGGCTTATCTCGCCAACGTATTAAATTTGCTAATGGAGTCCGTTCATGTGCCCACACTAATGTTTCAATTAATTCTTGCCAATAACCACGCCATGAAATTAAAAACATGAATCCTGTTGCCCAAATTAAATGACCAAATAAGAACATCCAGGCCCATACCGCTAAATTATTCATACCAAATGGATTATAACCATTAATTAATGGAGAAGAATTTAACCACAGATAATCTCTTAGCCAACCCATAATATAATTTGAAGATTCGTCAAATTGACCTGGATTACCTCCCCAAATTGTCATATGTTTCCAATGCCAATAGAATGTAGTCCATCCAATTGTATTTAGCATCCAAAACATTGCTAAATAGAATGCATCCCATGCTGAAATATCACAAGTACCACCACGTCCCGGACCATCACAAGGGAAGCTATAACCAAAATCTTTTTTATCGGGCATTAATTTCGAACCACGAGCGTCTAAAGCACCTTTAACTAAAATTAATGCTGTTACATGCAACCCTAAAGCAATAGCATGATGTACTAAAAAATCACCTGGGCCAATTTTTAAAAATAAATCATTTTTTCCACTGTTTATTGCATCTAGCCAACCTGGTAACCAGACTTGGCTAGATGCAACACTTGCTGGACTAGTTGATGATGATAATAAAACATCAAATTGATATACAGCTTTACCCGATGCGGCCTGAATATATTCAGCAAACAATGGTTCAAATAAAATTTGTTTTTCCGGTTGTCCAAAAGCTACTACAGTATCATTATGAATATATAAACCTAAAGTATGGAATCCTAGGAATAAAGAAGCCCAACTTAAATGGGAAATAATAGCTTCTTTATGTTCAAGCATTCGTGCCAAAACATTTCCTTTATTTAATTCAGGATCGTAATCTCTTACAAAGAAAATTGCACCATGTGCAAATGCACCAACCATTAAGAATCCAGCTATATATTGATGATGAGTATATAGAGCAGCTTCTGTGGTAAAATCTTTTGATAAAAATGCATACGGAGTTAATGCATACATATGTTGTGCAGTTAATGAAGTAGCAACTCCTAAAGATGCTAATGCTAATCCTAATTGCATATGTAAAGAATTTGTAATAGTTTCAAATAACCCAATATGACCTTGACCTAATTCACCACCAGGTGGACGATGAGCATCTAAAATTTCTTTCATATTATGCCCAATTCCAAAATTTGTACGATACATATGACCAGCAACAATAAATACAACTGCGATTGCTAATTGATGATGAGCGATATCACTTAACCATAAAGATTGTGACTGAGGATGAAAACCTCCTAAAAAAGTTAAAATTGCTGTACCGGCTCCTTCACTTGTTCCATAAACGTGATTTGCAGAGTCTGGATTTTCGGCATAAACAGTCCAGTTTCCTGTAAAAAATGGCTTTAATCCAGCTGGATGAGGAGGAGTTGTTAAAAAATTATCCCATCCAACGTGTATACCACGTGAAGCTGGCAAAGCAACATGAACAAGATGACCAGTCCATGCTAATGAACTAACCCCAAACAAACCTGATAAATGATGATTTAATCGAGATTCATTATTTTTAAACCAGGCTAAACTGGGACGGAATTTTGGTTGTAAATGTAACCAACCAGCAAATAATAAAGAACATGATAATAATAATAGTCCAATTGATCCAAGATATAACTCTTGATTGGTTCTAAATCCAATAGTATACCACCATTGATATACACCTGAATAAGCAATATTTACAGGATATGTTCCTGAAGCTTTACTAAAAGCTTTTAATGCTGATTCACCAAAATGTGGATCCCAAATCGAATGAGCAATTGGTTTAGTTTTTAATGGATTAGTAACCCATTTTTCAAAATTTCCTTGCCATGCAACATGAAATAAGTTTCCCGCAGTCCATAAAAAAATTACTGCTAGATGTCCAAAATGAGATGCAAAAATTTTTTGATATAAATTTTCTTCTGTCATTCCGTCATGCGCTTCTAAATCATGTGAAGTTGCAATACCATACCAAATACGACGTGTCGCAGGATCTTGCGCAAGGGCTTGGCTAAACTTTGGAAATTTAGTTGCCATAAATATTGATACCTTTTAATATAAATTATTTATTAGAAATAGTATATTCCGATTTATTACTTGTATTTATATTACATACTTAAGTTTTGATAATTTATCAAATTTAGTAAAACTTTTAACTTATTGAAATTGCTCGTGCTAAGAAGAATGACCATGTTGTTCCGATTCCTCCTAATAAATAATGTGCTAAACCTACAGCTCGTCCTTGTGTAATACTTAAAGCACGAGGTTGAATTGCTGGTGCAAAATTTAATTTATTATGAGCCCAAACAATTGATTCAATTAATTCTTGCCAATAACCCCGACCACTAAATAAGAACATTAAACTAAATGCCCAAATGAAATGAGCACCTAAGAAAATTAAACCATAAGCTGAAGATGCTGAACCATACGATTGAATAACCTGTGATGCCTGAGACCATAAAAAATCACGCAACCAGCCGTTAATGGTAATTGCACTTTTTGCAAAATTTCCACCTGTAATATGTGTAATACTACCATCTGGTGCTAATGTACCCCAAACGTCAGATTGCATTTTCCAACTAAAATGAAAAATTACAACTGAAATAGAATTATACATCCAGAATAAACCTAAAAAAACATGATCCCAACTTGAACTTTGACAAGTACCACCTCGTCCTGGTCCATCACAAGGGAAACGGAATCCTAAATTTGCTTTATCAGGAATTAGCTTAGAACTACGAGCATATAATACACCTTTTAATAAAATTAAAACAGTTACATGAATTGTAAATGCATGAATATGATGAACCATGAAATCAGCCGTTCCTAATTTAATTGGCATCATTGCAATTTTTCCACCAACTGCCACAACTTCTCCACCAAATGCATAACTCGTAGTAGCCAAAGCATTTGGAGCTGTTGTACCAGGAGCTAAAAGATGAACATTTTGAATCCATTGGGCAAAAATAGGCTGTAATTGAATTGCTTTATCTGAAAACATATCTTGTGGACGCCCTAAAGCTCGCATAGTATCATTATGAATATAGAATCCAAAAGCGTGAGTTCCTAAGAAAATACAAACCCAGTTTAAATGCGAAATAATTGCATCTCTATGACGTAATACACGATCTAATAAATTGTTATAATTATTTGCAGGTGTATAATCGCGTACCATAAATATTGCTCCATGTGCTGCTCCACCAACTACACAAAAACCACCGATCCACATATGATGTGTAAATAATGATAATTGAGTAGCATAATCTGTTGCAATATATGGATACGGAGGCATTGCGTACATATGATGTGCAACTATAATACTTAAAGAACCCATCATTGCTAAGTTAATTGCTAATTGAGCATGCCATGATGTTGTTAAAATTTCATATAACCCTTTATGCCCTTCACCAGTAAAAGGACCTTTATGGGCTTCTAAAATTTCTTTCATACTATGACCAATTCCAAAATTTGTACGGTACATATGCCCCGCAACAATAAATAATACAGATAAAGCTAAATGATGGTGTGCAATATCGCTTAACCATAAGCCTCCAGTAATTGGATTTAAACCACCTTTAAATGTTAAAAAATCAGAATATTCCCCCCAATGACCACTAAAAAATGGAACTAAACCTTTTCCAAAACTCGGGTATAATTGACTCATTAATTCACGATTAATTAGAAATTCGTGCGGTAATGGTATCTCTTGTGGGGCTACACCAGCATCCAACAATTTATTAATTGGTAATGCGATATGTATTTGGTGTCCAGACCATGATAAACAACCAAGACCTAATAAACCTGCTAAATGATGATTCATCATTGATTCAGCATTTTGGAACCACTCTAATTTTGGGGCCGCTTTATGGTAATGAAACCAACCAGCAAATAACATAATTGCTGACATTGCCAATCCACCTATAGCTATCCAATATAATTCAACTTCACTTGTAATTCCTTCAGCTCGCCACATCTGGAACCACCCTGATGTAGTTTGAACACCTTGGAAATTTCCTCCTAAATCACCATTTAAAACTTCTTGGCCCACAATCGGCCAAACAACTTGGGAACTTTGCTTAATATTAATTGGATCAGTTAACCAAGCTGAGTAATTAGAGAAATAAGCACCATGAAAATGCATTCCACTAATCCAGAAGAATATTATTGCTAATTGTCCAAAATGAGCACTAAAAACTTTGCGAGAAACTTCTTCTAATGAACTCGTTTGACTATCAAAGTCGTGCGCATCTGCATGTAAATTCCAAATCCATGTAGTAGTCTTTGGACCTTTTGCTAAAGTTCTTGAAAAATGACCTGGTTGCGCCCATTTTTCAAAACTTGTTTCGACCGCATTTTTTTCAACGAAAACTTGTACGTTTTTTGTGCGGCTATCTGTTGAGCTTATTGCCATTGTCTTTTCTCCTTTTTGGGAGATGAAAATTTATGAAACACTTACAAAGAATATATAGTAAAACTGTATTTACTGAACTGTTAGTTTTCAATATAATATTATAAAAGAAACAGAAAAAAAATGTAAATATTAATTAAAAACATTTTTATTTTTTAATAATGTATTTAATTTAATTTAATTTTCAGAAAAATAAAAAACAATGAATTTCTTAAAAGATATTATTGTATAATCTATTTTGTATTTATTACTTGGCTCTGTAGCTCAGTGGTTAGAGCAGGGGATTCATAAGCCCAAGGTCGTAGGTTCAAATCCCACCAGAGCCAATGTGATAAATACAAAGTTAAAGTTATTAAATAAAAAATGTTACAATATATCAAGAAAACCACTGCATCTGTCTCTAATATCCTTGCAAAGATTAATCAGAGGATACATGGTAGTATTGATGCAGCTGAACAAACGACTAAATGTATAAAATCCAGTGACAGTGGTATGGCCACTGCTAAAGGAATCAGGGACTGCGTAGTTTCATAGCAATGTCGGGACATGATCTGCTTGACCGTGTCCGCTGTTGGAACTACAGCCGACCTCGCAAATCACATTTGCGGGAATTTGCCTGGTATAAAAAGGGCAACCCCCTACACTACTTTGGTATCAGGCGGGTGTAAGTCTTTTATGCAACTATGTCGAACAGGGAACATTACATTTTCGTGTAATGATCCAATTTAGTTTGACAAGAAAAAACACAAGAGTAAGTAAAATGAAATCGAAATTTTTCGAAACATTTTTCTGGGAATTTTTAGGAAGGTTATTGTAATATGCCGAATCCTCTAAACAATTGCTATGCATAGACAGGTAACAAGCGAATGGCTTTTGGGGTGGCTCTTTTTACATGAGACGTAATAGTTCTTATAATATTCTACTCAATTAAAAATAAATAAAGTTGGTAGAACATTTATTATTTTTTCAGTAAAATTTATAAAAAATAATATGATAAATTTAAATTTTCTATTTTTCTAGGCTGAAAGAAAAATTGGAGAAATGGCTGAGTGGTCGAAAGCAATAGATTGCTAATCTATCGTACAATTATTTGTACCCAGGGTTCGAATCCCTGTTTCTCCTGCATATTAAAATTTGACAAAATACTTAAAAAATAGTATCCTTCTATTGTTAAAATTGGGATTGTAGTTCAATTTGGTTAGAGCACCGCCCTGTCACGGCGGAAGTTGCGAGTTCGAGTCTCGTCAGTCCCGTTTATTATTTAATAATAATATATTTAATATTATTATTAAATTTTTTTATTCGCCCTGGACTTTTAATAACGCAAATCCTAATGTAAGACCAAATAGAGTCATAAAAAAACATGTGATTGCTGGTGTTATAATTTCAGGACTAGCATAAGGGAAAATTTTAAGAATTAATTCCATGATATATTTAAGATTTTAAGAATGTAAAATATTAGAAACCATTTCGAGCCCATACTACTAATGCTAATGAAAATGTAAACATAGTCATTACACCAGCCCAACCTAGACTTATAATATCCATATATTCGTTAATTTATTTTTTAAAGTATTTAATACGTCTATAATATTTTTTTTAAATTTTATTTATAGACGTATGATTTATATTTTATATTAAGTTTTATAATGTATAATTTAACTAAACGGTTATTAAATTATCTATACAAGTCCATTTGACCAGTCTACATCAACATTTTCAATAATTAATGAAGAATTATAGATTTGTAAAATAATTAATAAGAATACTAAAAATGCTGCCATTACTATTGCCATAATTGGAGTAGTTCCCCACCCTGGAGCAACTTTACCATATTCAGCATTTAATGGACGTAAAATTTCACCTAATCGTGTTCGTAATGCCATAAAATTTATTTTTAATAAATTAATTTTTTATTAGATGCTATATAATAACAAGTTGTTAATTTAAATATATATAATAACGTGGAAACAGCAACTATTATTGTTATTTTTGTATCGAGTTTACTTTTAGGAATTACTGTGTATTCTATTTATACTGCTTTCGGGCCTGCAGCCCGAAATCTGCGAGATCCATTTGAGGAACATGAAGATTAAGGAAAAATAAAACCAAAATTGGTTTTATTTTTTAATAATTCGTGGAGTTTCTCTGAAAAATACTGCAAAGAAAATTACCATTAATGTACCGATAAGTAAGAATGTGTAAACTAAAGCTTCCATTATTTATTTGTAATTTAAGTTTAAAGAAAGGTAAAAAACAAGCATTTAATATAAATTAAACCGCACCTTGTTTTTTGGTTGATTTATCACCAAGTTTTTGGAATGCACCAAATTCAACTTGTTCTGTAACTTCTGCACCAATACCTGTGAAAACATCACGGAAAATTGTTCGACCACCATGCCATAAATGACCAAGGAAGAACAGTAGAGCAAAATTAGCATGACCAAATGTGTACCAACCACGTGGGCTACTTCTAAATACACCGTCCGATTCTAAACTTGTACGATCAAACTCAAATACTTCGCCTAATTGTGCCTTACGAGCAAATTTCTTAACAGTAGGAGCATCTTTAAATGTTTGACCATTTAGTTTACCGCCATAGAAATCTACACTAACACCTACTTGTTCAATACTATATTTTGATTCTGCACGACGGAATGGAATATCTGCACGAATAATTCCATCTTTATCAATTAAAATAACAGGGAATGTTTCGAAGAAAGCTGGCATACGTCGAACAGTTAATTCTCGACCTTGCTTATCACGGAAAATTGGATGACCTAACCATGCTTCAGCGATACCGTCTCCTTTATTCATCGGGCCTGCACGGAATAATCCACCTTTAGCAGGATTATTTCCAATATAATCATAAAATGCTAATTTATCTGGAATTCTTGACCATGCTTGGCTCTCTGATAATCCTTCACTTACTGAAGTTTCAACTTGACGTTCAATTTCTTGTTGGAAATATCCACTATCCCATTGATAACGTGTTGGGCCGAATAATTCAATAGGAGTAGCTGCAGCCCCATACCACATTGTTCCTGATGTCACAAAAGCAGCGAAGAAAACAGCAGCAATACTACTAGATAGAACTGTTTCAATATTTCCCATACGTAACGCACGATATAATCGTTGTGGCGGACGAACTGTTAAGTGAAAAATACCTGCAAAAATACCAAAAATACCGGCAGCAATATGATGTGATGCGATACCTCCTGGATTAAATGGGTTGAAACCATCTGCTCCCCAAGCAGGTGCAACTGGTTGAACTTTTCCTGTGATGCCATATGCATCTGAAACCCAAATACCAGGTCCAAACAAACCAGTAACATGAAAAGCTCCAAATCCAAAACATAGTAAACCTGATAAAAATAGATGAATACCGAAAATTTTTGGTAAATCTAAAGCAGGTTCTCCAGTTCTTGGATCACGGAATAATTCCAGGTCCCAATAGACCCAATGCCAAACCGCCGCTAAGAAACACATACCAGATAAAATAATATGTGATAGAGCAACACCTTCAAAACTCCAAATACCTGGGTTTGATACACTTTCACCTGTAATACTCCAGCCACCCCAAGAATCTGTAATTCCTAATCTAGTCATAAAAGGCATTACAAACATACCTTGACGCCACATTGGATTTAATACAGGATCTGAAGGATCAAAAACTGCTAATTCGTATAATGCCATTGAACCAGCCCAACCTGCTACTAAAGCAGTATGCATTAGATGAACAGCAATTAATCGACCTGGGTCATTTAAAACAACTGTATGAACACGATACCATGGTAATGCCATAGTAAATTATTCCTCAATAATAAAAATGGTTTTTGACTTTCTTACAACTAAACTAAATAAAAGTTAGCTACATCCTAATTATAAGCAAATATAAAAAAATTAATTAATTTAAAGAAACGCTCAAAACTTGAGTTTTGAAAACAAAATAAATTTTCGAATTTTTAAATAACAAAATTTAATATCTTTACTTATTTTATTTTTCCTAGTATTATGTGACCAAAACATAATTATTATTAATTTAAAAATTTTTAAATATGGCAAAAAAGAGTATGATTGAGCGAGAAAAAAAACGCTTAAAACTATATACGAAATATCAATCAAAACGAGAAGAATTATTAAAGGAATACAAAAATTCAGATAAATTTTCTTTAAAACTTGACATCCATACGAAATTACAAAAATTGCCGCGTAATAGTTCAAAAACCCGAATACGTAACCGTTGTTGGAAAACTGGTCGTCCAAGAGGTGTTTATAGAGATTTTGGATTATCACGTCACGTTTTTAGAGAAATGGCACATGAATGTTTATTACCTGGTGTTACAAAATCAAGTTGGTAAAAATTTCAAAAAAAATATTAATATTTTTTAAATTTTTCATTTATAATTATATTTGTAATCACATTTATATAAATATAAATGAAAATTTTTATTATAATTTAACGTAATTTATTTTTTAGAATCATCCATTATTTACTAACATTAAAAATATGATTATAGATTCGCAAGTTTATACAGCTTTATGTATTGCCCTATTAGCAAGTGTATTAGCAGTTCGATTAGGATCAACTCTTTATGAATAACATATTCTTTTATTAAAACATTTTAAAATTTCTACTAAAACTTAACAAGATTCTATGGTAACAGAAAACTTAAAAAAATTTGATTCCCCTGTTTTTCCTTTTACAGCAATTGTTGGTCAAGAAGAAATGAAACTAGCGCTTCAATTAAATGTAATTGATCCTAAAATTGGTGGTGTAATGATTATGGGAGACCGCGGAACTGGCAAATCGACAACAATTCGTGCGATAGCTGATTTATTACCCGAAATTGAAATTGTGAAAGATGATCCGTTTAATTCACATAAGTCAGATTTAGATTTAATGGGAAATGAAGTCAAAGTAGCAATTCAAAATGGAGAAAAAATTGAAACAGAATTTATTAAAATTCCAATGATTGATTTGCCATTAGGTGCAACCGAAGATCGAGTATGTGGTACAATTGATATTGAAAAAGCGTTAACCGAAGGTGTGAAGGCGTTCGAACCCGGATTATTAGCAAAAGCTAATCGTGGTCTTCTATATGTAGACGAAGTGAATTTACTTGACGATCATTTAGTTGATATTTTATTAGATTCAGCTGCATCGGGTTGGAATACCGTAGAACGTGAAGGTATTTCTATTCGACATCCGGCAAGATTTGTTTTAGTTGGATCTGGTAATCCTGAAGAAGGAGAATTACGTCCACAATTATTAGATCGTTTTGGTATGCACGCAGAAATTAGAACTGTAAAAGATCCGACTTTACGAGTTAAAGTCGTTGAAGAACGAACTTCTTTTGATAAAACTCCATCTGTTTGGATTGAAAATTATGCATCTGAACAACAAGATTTAAGAAATAAAATTATTGCTGCTCAACAGCTATTGCCATCTGTTGATTTAGGATATGATTTACGAATTAAAATTTCAGAAGTTTGTAGTCGACTAGATGTTGATGGTTTAAGAGGTGACATTGTTACTAATCGAGCAGCAAAGGCTCATGCGGCATATTATGGCCGTGATAATGTTACTATTGATGATATTTCAAAAATTATTACGCTATGTTTAAGACATCGTTTACGAAAAGATCCTTTAGAATCGATAGATTCAGGAGATAAAGTAAATAAAGTTTTCAAAGAAGTTTTTGAAATAGAAGATTAAAATTTTATCCTTAAAATTCTAAATATTTAATATGTTTAAAAATATTTGGTTTATCCTAAGTTTATTCTTAATTGTTATTATTTTTCTTCGTTTACCTCCTGAGAACAATGGACTATCAAACTTTATGGGAAATAATAATGTGTTTGGAGCTCCAACCTCAAGTGAACAAACTTTAAATTCTATTATTGTATTAGCAATAATTTGCTATCTGATATTAGCATTTTATATAAATATTCAAGGTAACAACTTTTAATTTTATTTTAACTTAAAAGTACTCTTTAATTAATTCTAGAGATATTTAATTTATGTTATATTAGGTCTTTAAAGAGTTCATAAAATGTTAAAATAAACAACAAAAATATGTTAAGCTTTAATTCTGAAAATTTATTTGTAGATTAGATTTCTTTCAATCTTGATAGTTTTCTAAATTCACAGATAATTGCATATTGTTTCTTTAAGTATTTTAATATACACATTTCCCCAAATTATTATAATCAAGCTACGAAAATTCAGAAACGCAAGTCTGTTACTAAGGTACTTGTTAAATTGATTAAATTATTTATTAATTTGGTTAACAAGTACCTTATTTTCAATTTAACAAGATAGATTAATTGTACTTACGTAAAATACTAAAAAAATTAGACCGTACTCATTGCATGAAAACGCAGCACTTTTAACCTGACTTAAAAAAACGGGTAAAATTACTGCTGAAAAGTATTAAGACTTTATTTTTAAAATACTACGGAATACTTAGGGTTTAACTCGGTTTATTCTAACTGCTAAGTATAAATTCTAACTTTTTTGATAATTTAGTTTAGTGTAGCTGATAAATTGAGACAAACAAAAAAACTTAACGATAATATAAGAGTAAAATTAAAAAGATATAAATGGATTTAATAAAAGCTATTATCTAAAAAAGAAAGCACTTATACAACATTATTAATGATTGAAGTTGATCTTGAATATTTGGGGCAATATTACACTTTAAAAAATCACGTACATCTGCTAAGTCAAATGAGGTAATCTGGCAATGTCTCTCCAGCTTCTATTTTTGATGTTCGGTATTTAATATTTCTTATGATATCATTTAGTTAACTCCTTGAAATGAATTGATTTTTTTGAATATTGGAAAGTTCCCTTATATAGATCATAGAACATTTAGTAAATAATCTAAAAACTTTAAATGACCTCATATAAAATATTAAAGTACACTATATTAGCTGATAAAGGGACTTGAACCCCCAACCTACGGATTACAAAACCGTTGCTCTACCATTGAGCTATATCAGCTAGATGTATCTTAAAGAATAGTATACCATAATGTTGGTATTTCAACTATAAGGATATCATTTTTGTTTGATAAATTATTATTTAATGAGAACTTAAATTCACAAGAACTAACTACCTTGTGAAATAAATAAAGGATAGTTTATTTTTTTTTCAACTAAGAATTATTAGACGAAAATAAATTCTTTGTTTAATACTTTTTTCTAACCTTTTTATGATCTTTTGTCATGTAATAATATGATTATTGATAATACTTTACATATTTAGGATTGGCTAGTTATTAAAACACGATCAATTGAATATTATGATAAATCTTAGAATTTTATAAAATTAGATACTGATATACAAATTAATTTTTAATATGGTTACTTTTATTAATCTTGAAATCAGTATATTTTTAACTTGTTTAACAATATCAAAAACCTAGTTATATATTATAAGTATAAAAATATTAAGGAAAGGTATAATACTACTCTAATTTGTTAGCTAGCATAACATAAGACTACCTGGTAGAGAAAACTAACAATATAATAAATTTACTTGGTTATCTAATTTTCCAATTATGAAATATAGTATATTTTAAATTTATTCGAATCATAAAAATTTGTAATTCGAATAAATTTAGGATATACTATATTTACAATTTAGCCCGGATAGCTCAGTTGGTAGAGCAGTGGATTGAAGATCCTCGTGTCACCAGTTCGAATCTGGTTCTGGGCATGTTTTAGAGATCAGAATATTTCGTTCTAATTTGATCAAATTTAATTTTTAGATTGCCTGTTGGTCCATTTCGTTGTTTTGCCACAATTAAATCAATTATCTTAATTGAATTAGAAGAGAAATCATCTATGAGACTTTTTTCATTTTTGTATAACATTAAAACAAGATCAGCATCTTGTTCAATAGAACCACTCTCTCTTAAATCGGATAAGATTGGCTTTTTATCTGAACGTGTTTCAATACTTCGACTTAATTGAGAAAGTGCAATTACTGGCAAATTAAAATCATTTGCTATATTTTTCAACGAACGTGTAATTTTAGCTAATTCTTGAACTCTGTTTTCATTTTTAGATTCGACACTTTGCATTAATTGTAAGTAATCTACAACAACTAAACCAATTTTTTGATAACGCGAATTAATAAGTTTAATTTTTGAGCGAATATCATAAATGGATAAATTTGATGTATCATCAATAAATAATGGTATTTTCGAAAAAATTTTCAAAATTTTGTTTAATTTTATCCAGTCTGTTTTGTAGAGTTTTCCACTTCGTAAACGTAATTGACTTATATTTGTTTCCATGGATAATAATCTATAAATTATTTGTTTTTTGGACATTTCTAAACTAAAAATTAAAACTGGTAATTTTGAAGAATTTAAAACATTCAGAATAATAGATAAAGCAAAAGCTGTTTTTCCAATAGATGGTCTTCCAGCAATAATAATTAAATCTGAATTTTGGAAACCTTGAGTAAAAGAATCTAAGGAATAAAATCCCGAAGCTAAACCTGGTAAAATAGGATTAATTGAATTTTCTTGTAATTCTAAAAAAACTTTGTAAATCAAATCAGTACTACTAACTAAATTTTTAAATTGAAAATTATTTGTTAAAGTAAATATTTCATAATCTAGATCATTTAAAATTGTTTCTAAAGGAATATTAGTAATATAACTTGAATTTATAATTTTGTAACCTAACTTTATTAATAGTCGCCTTATAAATTTATCTTTTACTAGTTTCACATAATCATCTAAATAAACTAAATTTGGAACTTGATTTATTAATTCAATTAAGACTTTAATTCCACCAATTTGATTTATTTTTCCGGTTTCTTGTAAAAACGTTGTTAATGTAATAATATCAATTATTTTTTTATTTTTATGTAAAATTAAAATAGTTTTAAAAATTTCTTGATGATTTTTGAAATAAAACGCTTCAGTAGTTAAATTTTTAATAACAATTTCTATTACATGACTGTTTACAAGCATACAACTTAAAATCATTTTTTCTGCTAAAAAATTATGAGGTAAATAATTTTTAGTATTTGGTTCAAATTTTACTATTTTATTCATATATAAATTTATTAAATTTTTAAAAATATTGAGATATTAATTTATTTTTATTATAATTAGTTGTAAGCGTCCTTAGTTCAGTTGGTAGAACGCTAGTCTCCAAAATTAGATGTCGAGGGTTCAAGTCCTTCAGGGCGCGTTTCTCAAACTTGAGAAAGTTATTATGAAATTGAAAATAGAATTTTTGCTTATCAGAATTCTGCAATTAACTTGTTTAGAAACTACTAAATAACTATAAATTATTTAAACATGAATTTAAATGGCAAAAAAAGTAACGGGTTTGATTAAACTTGCTTTACCAGCCGGAAAAGCAACACCAGCTCCTCCAGTTGGACCCGCACTAGGTCAACATGGTGTTAATATTGCTGCTTTTTGTAAAGAATATAATGCAAAAACAACGGATAAGACAGGATTAATTATTCCTGTTGAAATATCAGTTTATGAAGATAGAAGTTATACGTTTATCTTAAAAACTCCTCCAGCTTCTGTATTACTAGCAAATGCTGCAAAGATTAAAAGTGGATCAAAAACTCCAAATAAGGTATCTGTAGGATCAATTACTAAATCTCAGTTAGAAGAAATTGCACAAATAAAACTGCCCGATTTAAATACAACTAAAATTGTCAGTGCAGTAAAAATTGTTGAAGGAACTGCTCGAAACATGGGAATTTCAATAATTGATTAAAATTAAATTTTATAAAGTTTAATAAGGAATTTTATGCGAAAAGTATCGCGTCGTCAAATAACAAATTTAAAAAAGACTAAAAATGTGATCTGTTCGGAATTGGATCAAGCTATAATTCTTTTAAAAGAAACAGCTAATGCTAAATTTGTAGAAACAGTTGAATTACATGCTAATTTAAATCTTGATCCTAAATACGCTGATCAACAATTACGAACAACCGTAACTTTACCACATGGGGTTGGGAAAGAAATTAAAATAGCTGTTCTAACCGATGAAGAGAATTTTTCTGACGCTAAAACAGCAGGAGCTGATATTGTAGGAAATGAAGATTTAATTGAATCAATTACTAAAGGAAATATTCAATTTGATTTGTTAATTGCAACACCAAATATGATGCCAAAATTAGCAAAATTAGGACGTGTTTTAGGTCCAAAAGGATTAATGCCATCTCCTAAATCTGGTACTGTTACTACAAATTTAATTGAGACTTTAACAGAATTCAAAAAAGGTAAATTTGAATACAAAGCTGATAAGACTGGTGTGGTTCATGTTAGTTTTGGAAAATCAAATTTTACAAACGAAAAACTAACTCAAAATTTGATTGAACTTTATCAATCAATTGAACAAAATCGTCCATCTGGAGTAAAAGGCAAATATTTTAAAAGTTTATTTATTTGTACAAGTATGGGACCTTCAATTAAATTAGATTTAGAAACAATTGTTTAACTTTTAACTTTATCCTTATTATATAACATAAAACAACTAAAATAATTATGTCAGAAAAAATTGATCAAATTATTGAAGAATTAAAAACATTAACATTATTAGAAGCGTCGGAATTAATTACAAAGATTGAAGATACTTTTGGTGTTGATGCATCAGCTGCAGCTGCAGGTGGAACAATGGTAATGGCAGCAACAGGTGCGGCAGAAGATGTTGCTGAACAAACTGAATTTAATGTTGTATTAGAAGAAGTACCTGCTGATAAGAAAATTGCAATCTTAAAAGTCGTTCGTGGTTTAACTGGACTTGGACTAAAAGAAGCAAAAGGAATTGTCGAATCAGCGCCAAAACAAATTCAAGAGGCATTAGGAAAAGATGCAGCTGAAGATAGTAAAAAACAATTAGAAGATGCAGGTGCTAAGGTTTCATTGACTTAAAGCTAAACATCCTCTCTGGTTGAAAATTTAAATTGCATTTTACGGCTAAATTTTTGTATAAATAGAATTTTTAAGTTTGAAGAAATATGATTTATTAGCATTATTTATTGTAGTAAATATTAATAAAACAAGTTAACTTTATTTAAAAATATTAATTTTATATTTTTGAATAAAGATAAATCAAAAAATAAGTGATTTTAAACTAAAATTGATATTATTAAATATAAGATTTTTATTATTCTAATTTATAAATAAATTTAACGATAAATATGGAAACTTTATTATTATCGCGTTTACCAGAAGCATATGTTGTTTTTAGCCCTATTGTTGATGTTTTACCGATCATCCCTGTTTTCTTTTTGTTACTAGCATTTGTATGGCAGGCTGCAATTGGCTTTAGATAACTTAAAAAATATAAATTAAAAAATATGCATTATAATGTTAAATTAATAATTTCTACAAAAAATTAAAAAAATAAACAAATGGTTGAACCTCTATTATCGGGAATCGTTCTAGGTATGATTACCGTTTCAGCTTTAGGTCTTTTTATTGCTGCATTTTTACAATATCGTCGAGGAAATCAATTTGACATATAATTTATGAAAATTATATGTCAAATTGTTAAAGTAAATTGATTTATAATTCGTACCATAACTTTCTATAAAGTAATTTTTTCAAAAGAACCTTATACGTATTGAATTGAAAAAATTTGATCCCTAAGTATTAAATTATCGCTTTTGTCAAGATTTCTAATAACAATTTTAAATTTATTTTGCAGTTTTAAGATTTTTTTTTAGTATTTGTAATTTAGAAAATAAATACTTTTTAAATCTCAATTAGATGTTTTAGGTTTTTAGTAAGATTAAAAATTCGGTTAACAATATAGTTTTTTTGAAATTACACTAAATACTTTTATAATTTCAGAAAACTGATATAAAATTTCTTCTGTTAGTCTTTAAATCACCCTCAAAATTTTTATTTTAAAAATCTAAATATAACTCTCAATAAACTTAATAAATACCGGTTTAAGTATTAAGATCTAGTTGTTGATTATTTTATCTTTCACCTTCACCAATGTTCGAAAGAAATTTCTCAGATTCTAATATACCTACTCAATCTGAAAAAGTTCCTTCACTGGCTTAGAATCGACGTCTGAGAGGATATATGATTAGAAATATTTTATCTATAATTATATCCTAAAAAGCTATTAACGTACGCTTGGTAGTGCGATAAACTTTTCAAATAGATTATTTTTGAATTTAGAGATTTAAAACCTTTATGATAAAAGGCTGATAAATTGCTATTTAGACTATCCGACAAAATTTATGATTTCACTAAAAGTGTGGTATAGAAATTTGCACTATTGCCGAAACTTTATATTTTAAAACTTATAATATAAAAAACGTAAAAGACCATATTTTTTATAATGAACACGAGTTTGATAGTTGTAGTCGAAATTAAATTGAATACAAACATTTTGATGCCACTCTTTAACAGGCATTAGCTTAGGAAACGTACTTAATATATATATATACTATAAGATTTTAAGCATTTCTTTAAATCAAGATGTTATTGAAATAATTGAATGAAATTTAATAATAGGTATATAAACAAAATTTAAACTTCAAAAGAAGAGGTTATTTTTTGGTTTAGAATAGTTTAATAAATTGCTCAGAACAAATTATAATTATCCAAAACTTATTTCTCACTTTTTGATCTATAAACAAATCGTATCTGTTTAAGTCTAATTCTATATTTAGTTTGACATAATTATAGTAAAATAAATTTAAAAAAGTTTAAGTATTAGAGTTCTAAGATGGTTTTTGGGAAAGTGATCTTTCCCAAAACCATTAATTCTCTATAATTTTCCCCACCTAATACTAAAACCCTACTGATTTTTTCTATCTTTCATTTTCACTACTAAAACCTGCTTATTTTTAACTTAATTTTAGCACAGGACATATTTACCGAAAACTATAAACTATCTCATACGATATTTTAATCCCAGATTCTGAAACATAAATATTTCATTTTTTTTATGTATCTCATTATAAAAATCGAGTAGGAATAAAATTTATAGTCTTATGGTCGAAAATACAAGAGTTTTAAAAGTATAGTCCAAGCATATCCGGAAAAAATCTATTGATTTCAATAATAAATCCGGCAGTAAATGTCATCCAGATTGTTAATAGAACAGGAGCCGTTGATAAATATTTTTGAAAGTTTTCCATAATTTAAATAATTCGATAATAATAATAAAGTTAAAAAGTCTTAACGAGGAGAAACAGTAACATTTTCTTCATTGGCAACTAAATCTCCACTAATTAGTTCTTGCCAAGCAGAAATTGGCCAAATATAACCTGTTGTCATAATTTTTAAAGCCAATGGTACGTTAATAATAATTTCATTTTCTGTAGGATTTTTGGTTTTACTTACTGCTCGAACATATTTTCGACCAACCCAACCGATCCAACCAGATATATAAATAAAACCAAAACCTGGTAAAATAAATTCAGCAGCATGGCTCCAACGTCCATCCGCTATTAAATGAGGTAAACCGTCAGAACCACACAGTAATTCTGATCTACTATATTTGTCAAAACGTGCATTTGTTCTATCAATTTGTTGTTGTAATGCTAAACTAGAAGGTGAATCTTTTTCATAACCAGCCATACGTTGTTGTAATTTTTTTACACTACCGGTTAAGCGCTTTTTAAAAGCAGGAGATTCGCTACATTTTGTTAACCCACCAATTTCTGCCCAACTTGAAGCCGGATTTAAGAACATTAGAAATAAAGCTAAAGTTAAATTAAATAAATTTAAATGTTTCATAATTTACATGATTTTAATTTTTAATTTGGTAAAAAATTTTTAAAAGATAAAATTTTTAATCTTTATATAATACCAATTAATTAAATTTAAATAAATCTTGTAAGATTTATTTAAATTTAATTAATTGTTACTCAAGATCTCGACGATTTGGATTACGCGATGGATCGCTTGAAAGTAATCCAAAAATGAATAATGAAACAAAGAAGATAATTGTTGTATATACTAGAATTTTTAAAGTTAACATTTAATTTTTCTTAAAATATAGTTTTAATAATACTAATTATACTAAAATATAATAAATCTAAACTTTTTTCTTAACAAATTTTAATTTACTAAAACTACTTAAATGAAAATAGAAATGGATAAAATTTACTAATTGTGATAGTAACTAGAGGCTGCTGATTATTAGACAAAAGTATTTTAGAAAAAAATCCTTCGATTAACACATAATCATTAACTCGATAATAATTGATTAAATCAAAAGCTAAATTTCCCCAAATAATAAATTCACAGATAGTCGGTTGCTTTGATTCAGATCTTACGAAAGGTAATTGAGCTCTAAATTTAATCATTACGATTTTATCCTCATAAAATTTAAGAGGAGAAATCTCTAAAATTCGAATTATAGAATTAATTTGATTCACAATAAGTAAGATTTATAAGATTAGATTTCTTTGTTTTTGAACATCTTCAAAATTAATATCACGCAAACGTTTTAATAATCGAATAAAATACTCTAAAAAATAATCTTCTAACTGAATTATATCAGCTGATTCGATTTTAAAAATTTCATATGTTTCGTTTGTTAATATTTCAGACGGTTCTTTTGTATTGAGTTTAGATTGAAATTTTTGAATTGAATTCGTATCATTCAACATAATTTGAGTAAATGCTAATCGATCACTAATATTTTGTCCCCATTCAAAAAACCCAAATATTTTTGTTGTAATGGTTAACAATATAGACGGGATACGTTGAACTTGAGCTGATTGTCCTGCTAATTGTTCACATAATTTTATTACTTCAGAAGAAGCCCAAAATTTCAATCCGTCTAATAAAATTAATTGATTTATAGTTTTCGGTAATTGTAAAGCTCTTAAACAAAAATTCGCAATATCTTGCGTATCCATATAAGCAATATACATATTTTCATCAGTTACCCAAATCGGTAAATTTTCTAAAATTGGAATTGCATATTGTCCTATTAAATTTTGATAAAACCCAGTTAAACGAAAAATAGTATAAGGTAAAGTTGAATTGATAATTTTTTGTTCAATAATATATTTAACTTTTGGTAACGGAATTTTAGATAATTGTTCAATATTTTGAATTGAGAAAAAAATAAAGCGTTCAATTTTTGCACGTTTTGCGGCTTCAATCAAATATAATTTTCCTTCCCAATCAACAGACTTTAATGAATCTAATTCATCTGGGCGACTTGTAGATGCATCAATAATAGCTGTAATACCTTTTAAACATGGAGGAATCGTTTCAGGTTTTGTTAGATCACCGTAAACTAATTCAACGCCCCATTCTTTTAAAAAATTAGCTTTTCGAAAGTTTCTAACTAGACATCGAACTTTGTAACCTTTTGTTAAAGCTTGAAGAACAATTTGTCTTCCTAATGTTCCCGTTCCCCCAATTATAAGTAGACTCATATTATAAATAATTTTAATTGAAAATAGTACTTTGTAAAATATCTTGAGCTTCTAAATGAACTAATTCTTTTTTTGTTAAAATTTGGCCGCGACTATCAAAAATTCGATTAGCTTGTCGCATACGAGCTCGATCTAATGCATTTTTAATACTTCGTGCATTGGCAAATAATGGTTTTTCTTTTCGTTTAGCGATATATTGACTTAGTGCTATTTCTGCATCATCTGTTAATTGATATTGTTGATCTTGTAACATTAATTTCGATATTTCTAAAAGTTCATTTACACTGTAATCAGGGAAGTCTATATGATTTGCAATACGTGAAGATAATCCTGGATTTGATTCGTAAAATTTGTCCATAGGTTCTTTATAACCAGCTAAAATTACTACTAAATCATCTCTTTGATTTTCCATAACTTGTAAAAGAATCTCAATAGCTTCTGATCCATAATCTCGTTCATTATCAGGTTTATATAAGTAATAAGCTTCGTCGATAAAAAGGACACCACCCATAGCTTTTTTTAAGACTTCTTTTGTCTTTGGAGCTGTGTGACCAATATATTGACCAACTAAATCGTCTCTGGTAACAGTTAATAGATGACCTTTTTTACTATAGCCCAATTGATAAAGAATATCAGCCATTTTTAAGCCAACAGTTGTTTTACCTGTTCCTGGGCTACCTGTAAATGACATATGTAATCCAGGATGAGCTGAAGTAATACCAACACTTTGACGTAGTTTATCAATTAATAATAATGCAGCAATCTCGCGGATTCTTGATTTAACTGGTACTAAGCCTATTAACTCCTCATCTAATAAATTTAAAATTTTAGCTATTTCTGTTTTATGATACTCTTCTTGTAAATTAATAGCAGGTATATTCATATATTATTTGTTTAATTCTATAATATGATAATTAAAATTTTATATAATTGTAATTACGTAATAACTCTTTAAATTATTACGTAACTATAAAAGCTGGAATACTTGATAAACAAATAAAAGCAAATCCGGCGCTTCCACATGCTCCAACAAAGAAACCACCTTTGAATTGATTCCATGCAGTTTTCGTTTGCAAATTAAAATCGGTATTAGAATCAATTTTTTCATCTTGAAATGTTGCTAAACCATAAATTGTTAATCCTAATGTTAATATTAAAATTAATCCAATTGTTGAAAAAAAACCAGCTAAGAGACCAATATCGGAATTTCGTAAAGGACCTAAATTAACAAATGGTCCTATTAAAAAATAGCCATGAGCTAAACCAATTTCTAATCCTCTTAATAATGGAGTTAATCCAAAGCGATAAGCGGGTAAATTTTGTAAAATTGCTCTAGTTACAGCTGATGATGTAATTGGAGTTGATAAATGACCTACAGATGGATCATTATTATAAGCTTTAATAAAGTTAGCCATAAAATTTTTTTAAATTTTAATAAATTGAGTAATTATTTGTTTGAACAGTAAATTGCTAGTTAGACTCAAAAAATAAGACAATTCCTATTATTAAAAATAATTATATACTAAAATCGGAATTTTTTAAAATTATTTAAAACAAAAAAAGTTTTATCAACGAAATTTGTATTATTACTGTATAATACATGTTTGTTAATAAAATAAAAAAATTTTTATAAATTTTAACAAACTAAATACAAAAAATTTTATGACAATTGCTATTGATTATTTTTTATTGGTTGGGTTTTGTTTTACTGTTACTTCAGGTTTATTTTTAGGATTTAAGTCAATAAAACTAATTTAAATTACAAAAAATTATTAAAATGGAACAAGAAATTCGTCAAGATTTAATTCTAGGTTCACGTTGCTTTAGTAATTATTTTTGGGCTATTTTTCTTTTTATAGGTGGTTTAGGATTTATCTTAGCGGGATTTTCAAGTTACTTTAATGTTAATTTTTTACCGTTTGCAAATCCAAGTGAACTTGTATTTATTCCTCAGGGTTTAGTTATGATTTTTTATGGAATGTTAAGTTTTAGTTTTAGTACTTATATATTTATTACTATAATACTAGACATTGGAAGTGGTTATAACGAATATAATAGATTAGAAAACTTAGTAAAAATTGTTCGGAAAGGTTTTCCAGGTAAAAATCGTCAAATTCTTTTAACTTATCCATTTACAAACATACGCTCAATAGGAATTAAAATAACCGAAGGATTAAATCCAACACGAAGTATATATTTGTGTTTAAAAGATAAACGAAATATACCTCTAACACCTGCTCAAGAACCTATTTCAATATCAGATTTGGAAACAAAAGCAGCTGATTTGGCAAAATTCTTAGAATTAAAACTAGAAAATTTGTAATTATTTTCTTGCTTTTTTACCCGTTTCACCCTATAATAGGGGTGAATTATGCGGGCATAGTTTAGTGGTAAAACCTTAGACTTCCAATCTAATGATGGGGGTTCGATTCCCCCTGCCCGCTTTTTTGAATGAGCAACAATCATTTCTTATAGGAGTAATTATTATTATGTCGGGTGGTTCTACGGGCGAACGTCCATTCTCGGATATTATTACTAGTGTACGTTACTGGATTATTCATAGTATTACAATTCCTTCTCTTTTTGTATCAGGGTGGCTATTTGTTAGTACCGGTTTAGCATATGATGTGTTTGGAACTCCACGTCCTAACGAATATTTTACTCAAGATCGTCAACAAGTTCCATTGGTAAATGATCGTTTTAGTGCAAAACAAGAGTTAGAAGATTTAACTAAAGGTTTATAATTTAAGGAGATAAAATGGCAAAAAATATTAATCAGCCTGTAGCATATCCAATTTTTACTTTCCGTTGGTTAGCAGTTCATGGGTTAGCAGTTCCAACAGTTTTCTTTTTAGGTGGAATTACTGCTATGCAATTTATTCAAAGATAAACTAAACAAATATATACGAGGTAATTTTTTATGACAGGTCCAAATCCAAATAAACAAGCGGTAGAATTAAATCGAACTTCTCTTTATTGGGGACTTTTATTAATTTTCGTTTTGGCGGTATTATTTTCAAGTTATTTCTTCAATTAATATTTAAAGATTATAGGAGTTTTTTATGGCAAACACTGGTCGAATTCCATTGTGGCTTGTAGGTTTAGTAGGTGGTTTAGCAGTAATTACAATGCTTAGCTTATTTTTCTACGGTGCCTATTCAGGTTTAGGTTCATCGTTATAATTATTTAGCTTAATTAATAATTTTAATTAAGCTAAATAATTATAAGAATAAAATGAATGGTAATTATTTTGAATTACTAAATTAACTTAACAATAGTAACTTTTAATTATGAAATAAATTAGTTTATAGATACAGCAAAATAAAGTAAATGAGCTGACAATCATAACAAAAAGTTGTAAATTAATTATTGACTTTTGGTAAATCTATTTGTACAATCCAATTGTATAGTAGTCAAACTATGGGTAATTAACTCAGCGGTAGAGTGTCTGCCTTACAAGCAGAAGGTCACAGGTTCAAATCCTGTATTACCCATAAATTGGGCCCATCGTCTAATGGATTAGGACAGAAATCTTCTAAATTTACAATGTAGGTTCGATTCCTACTGGGCCTAAAATTAAATTAACAAATAAATTTTTTTCTTTAGTACCTTAATCCTACTATTGAAATCGTTACTTCAGTATCTTTTTATTAACATATCACAATACATTTAGAAATAAAGCAAGAGTTTGTTCTGCAAAACTTTAAAATATTTTTAAAAATTTGTTACAGTTAGTACCTTACGTTATAATTAGATTATAATTAATCGTTAGGAAGTGTTCTTATTAGATTGTTAATCAGTAATTTATTGGAGTTGGTTCATCCTATTTCTAAAAGTCGTTTAATATTTATAATTAGTTAATTTATGATTGCACGTATACTATAATATTCAATCTACCTATAAAACAAGTTCCTGTAGTAGGTCAAGTGTACAGTTTTACGAAAACTACTATGAAAGTTTATAATGTAATATAACCGACCGAAGTAATTGAAGCAGCAGCTGTATTGATTTTAAATTATTGCGCTCCCCCACAAATAAAATATCTAGTTAAATCCAGTATACTTTTGTTGCTCAATTGGGCTTTCTGTTTACAGAGGTAATAATCCCTTGTGCATAGCTATTATGATTAGGTAAGTTCGTCAAGTTATTGATTAATTTTAAAATCAAAGTCTTTTATTTGGTTTTAAATATTTTATCTCTTAAAATGAAACATGTGTATTTCCGGTTTAATTTCGAAATCCTATTAGTTACTTTAAAACGTATTATAGACCCCTTAATTCGACGTTGAGAGGACATTTCATTATTTTCCCAAATACTTTACCGAATTATTTTATCTGCATCAATTTTCCCCCCTATTTTAGCTGAAGTAACAATGAACCTAGGCAAGCCCCTTGGGAGTGCTATTAAGGGGATCAGAGAATCCAATGTCTTCTGAGCGGCCCTCTAAAATACTCGAGAATGAAAATAAATTGGTTTTAGGTATAGTAGTTAGCTTCAGCTAAAATTTGGTCAAAATGGGCAGGTTCGAGTAGCAAAGATAAAATATAAAATAATTCAGTTCTAGAATGGTAAAAATGAAAGAATAGTTTTAATCATCCTCCCATCCTTCCCATTCTTTACGATGTTCTTCTTCTAATTTATTTAAAACAGAGATATCAATATCATCTAGAAACTGACAAAGTTTTAGCCAGTACCCATCATTTTCGACGTAGGCTTACATTGCTTCTGTAATAATTATTGTCAAAAAATTGACAATAATTTTTGGGGTATCAGGCCTGATGAAATTGTTTTCTCTTGCGTTATTTGGTCAAGTAAATTCCCTGCTGGACTAAGACGATCGTATACGTGTAATTATCTTAATTTTCAACCAAAACTTCCAAATTATCCATGTGTGGAGCTGTTATTTCATGTGCAAATTCAATCCTTTTAATTTTTATCTATTAGTTATTATCTATATTTACTTTTAGAATTTGAAACTATGTTATGCATATTGTGTCGCATAAAAATTACTACGATTTGGTCAGCACCATCATTTATTCCTGGCTGTACAAACATTCGAGTTTTAGATTTTAATTCTTTCAAAGTTTTTTTGATCTCTCATCGGGCTGAAAATCTTTAATCTTTTCTGAACTTGAAATTAGTTCTCAGTTGAATTTTTCACATGTAATTATTAATTTACTACCAATTCTATAGACTTAATCGAAAAATAATTTACCATCGATTTTTTGATTAAAAAAGTTTTTCATTAATAAGGAAACTTGATCTCGATCTTACAAAAAAATGTTCTTTTACAACTATATTATACTCAGAGAATTCGAAATCCTCTTCTTGATTTTTTAAATCTTGTGAACGTTTCAACAATTCTAGGTGTCTTTTTTGATTGAACTTTATTTTAAGTTCTAATATTTTATAACATTAAAAAACAGAGTATCCGAAAATGAATAAAAGAAACGAATAGTACGAATACTAAAATATAGATTTACTAAATATATTATATAGTAAAGTAATTTTTTGATTTAGAAACTAAACCAAAAAATTACCAAGTTTCTTGAAACGCTTATAATATTCTTTTAAATAATTTTTATAAACGTTATTTAAAGGAATAAATAATTAAAAATTAAGCTCAGCTGCTTGTACTTTTTCAAATTGTTTTTTCTTTAAAATTAAAAATACTTGCGTTAATAAAACACAGAAACAGAATGCAAGATATCCAATAATACGAATAGGATTTTGTAAAACAATTTCACTTTCTTCTTGTCCAAATCCGCCGGCATTTGGATCAATATTTAATGCTTGTTCTGTTTTTACTACTTGTCCTGTTTTTACAATCAATTTTAAGCCCGCTGGTACTAATTGTTCAGTTTTTACTCCACTTGTATTAACAATAGTTATTTTAGATTCACCTTTTTCCGAAGTTGCAATTTCAGAAATTTCACCAGCTTGATTTGCACCAAATATATTTACATTACTTTTTTCACCTGTAGGATATACTTGTCCGCGGCCTCTATTACCTCCAGCATAAATTGGATATGTTAGATATTTAACATCAGAATTTTTTTCCGGATCAGGCGAAATTACAGGGAATGTTAATTCTTGATGCGTTTTACCAGCAATTGGCCCTACAACTAAAATATTATCTAATTCGGTACTATATGGCGAATAAAAAACACCTTTATTTTTAGCTTTAATTTCTGCTGAAATTTGGTTTTTTGGAGCTAATTTAAATCCTTTTGGTAATATTAAAATACCGCCTACATTTAAATCAGCCGATTTACCATTTGCACCAATTTGTTGTTTTGTAGTATCGTAAGGAACTTTAACCGTTATTTCAAAAACTGAATTTGGAAGAACTGCTTGAGGAGCTTCTATTTCAATTGCTTTTTGATTTAAATGACAATTAGCACATGCTAATTTACCATTTGCTGCACGAGGATTTGAATAATTTTGTTGAGCAAATACCGGATAAGCATTTGCGTTTTCTATGCTTAATCCAAAAAATAAGCCAAGAATAGTTACATTGAGTAAAATATTTTTAATAAACTTGTTAGTTTTCATGACGTAAATATTTTAAAAAATAGATGCTCTATTATATAAATTAATTTTTTATTAAAAACAAGATACCTAATCCTATAAAATAAAGCAACATTATAGCTAATGAAAGCAATAATTGTGTTAATGGATCGGTTGATGGAGTTAGAATAGCGCCTAAAATTGTTGAAACCAATATTATATATCGCCATGCGTTTAACATCTGTTGAGTTGATAGAATATTTAATAACCCAAGTAAAATTTGGATAATTGGGATTTGAAAAGCAAATCCCGTACTGTAAAAAAGGACTAAAACAAATTCAAAATATTGATCAAAAGACCAAAAAGGTTCAATAACTTCTTCGCTATAATTTAGAAAAAAATTTAAGGCCGCTGGGATTAATGTATAATAAGAAAAAGTAATCCCTAATCCAAATAAAATTAAAGAACTAATTAATAATGGTAAAATAATTTTAGTTTCTTTTTTTGTTAATCCCGGTAATAAAAATAAAATTACTTGACTAATAAAAAATGGTCCCGTAAAAAGTAAACCTGTGTAAAATGAAATTTTTACAGTTGAAATAAAATATTCACCAGGTGATATTTGAAAAAATTTTACATTATTTATTGGATATTCTAAAATTTTAACAATTGTTTTAACTTCAAAAAATGATAAAGCTGTTAAACTTAAAATTGCTACTAACAATAACAGAAATCTTTGGCGTAATTCTTCAATATGTTCCGAAAACGGTAATTCTAAGATTATACTTGTACTTTTTGTAAAACTAAAATTAGAATTTTTTACCATCACATTATAATTTTAATAATATTTTTAATTAAACAAAAAAATTCACCAACGAATATATCTCAATATTCATGATGAATTTTTTAACTAATTTAAGGTTTTTTTGATAGATAACCAAGTCCTTGAACACGAGCATTAGCTTTTTTCAATTCAACGGAAGCATCTAATCGATCTTTACTATCTTCAGCATTTTCAATGGCAGATGTAGCAGCCACTGTTGCTTCTTCTAATTGTCTTGTAGCATCACGTAATTCTACATCGAACAATTCTTCAACATCATTAACCAAAACAGTAACCGTATTTCTATCAATTTCTGCAAGGCCGCCACATAAAATTATTGGCGTCCAAGCTTCATCTAATTTAATTCGTAATAATCCGGTATCTAAAGCTGTCACTAATGACGCATGGCCATCTAAAACTCCTAATTGTCCTGTTAAACTTGGTAATATAACTTCGTTAGCTGTTGTTGTACAGATAACGCGATCAGGAGTAAGAACGCGAACATTCATAATCATATTTAATACTCCTTATTTTAGAGTTTCTGCTTTTGCCATTGCTTCTTCAATATTACCTACAAGATAAAATGCTTGTTCTGGTAATGCGTCTAATTCTCCATTTAGAACCATAGTAAAACCTTTAATAGTTTCTTCTAAACTTACATATTTACCTGGTGATCCGGTAAAAATTTCTGCTACAAAGAATGGCTGTGATAAAAATCGTTCAACTTTGCGGGCTCTGGCAACTGTTAACCGATCTTCTTCAGATAATTCATCAATACCTAAAATTGCAATAATATCTTGTAATTCTTTATAACGTTGTAATGTTTCTTTTACATTTTCTGCAACTTCGTAATGTTCTTCACTTACAATATTTGGTTGTAACATTGTCGAAGTTGAATCTAATGGATCTACAGCTGGATATATACCTTTTGCTGCTAAATTACGCGATAATACTGTTGTTGCATCTAAGTGAGCAAATGTTGTAGCAGGAGCTGGATCAGTTAAATCATCCGCCGGAACATAAACGGCTTGAATTGATGTAATTGAACCTTGTGTTGTTGAAGTAATACGTTCCTGCAAAGCTCCCATTTCTGTTGCTAAGGTTGGTTGATAACCTACAGCTGATGGCATACGACCTAATAAAGCAGATACTTCTGAACCAGCTTGAGTAAAACGGAAAATATTATCAATAAATAGTAAAACATCTTGCTTATTTACATCACGGAAGTACTCAGCCATTGTTAGAGCTGTTAAGCCAACACGCATACGTGCTCCAGGAGGTTCATTCATTTGCCCATAAACTAATGCAACTTTAGATTCAGGTAAATTTTTCTCATTAATTACACCTGATTCTTTCATTTCCTCATATAGATCATTTCCTTCACGTGTACGTTCTCCCACACCACCAAATACAGATACACCACCGTGAGCTTTTGCAATATTATTGATTAATTCCATAATTAATACTGTTTTTCCTACGCCAGCACCACCAAATAATCCAATTTTACCACCACGACGATATGGTGCTAATAAGTCAACTACTTTAATTCCTGTTTCAAAAATTGATGGTTTTGTTTCTAATTCCGTGAAAGCTGGAGCTTCACGATGAATTGGTAAAACTTCTTTGAAATCAACTTCTCCTTGTTCATCTACTGGTTGTCCAATAACATTAAAAATACGACCTAACGTTGGAGTACCAACAGGAACACTAATTGGTGATCCTAAATCAACCGCTTCAGCGCCACGTTTTAATCCATCCGTTGAACGCATTGATACAGCACGAACTTGGTTGTCTCCTAATAATTGTTGTACTTCACTAACAGTAGTACTTCCATCTTCTAAAGTAATTTCAATAGCACTATAAATAGGTGGTAAAGAACCACTAGTAAATTCGATATCTAGTACTGGACCAATGATTTGTGTAACAAAACCTTTATTTAAATTATTATCTACCATTTTTGATTGAACATATTCGAATATTTTAAAATAAAAATACTTTCGCAAGTTATTACTAACCACTTTACATTATATAACAATCTTTATTCAAATATTGAAGATAAAAAAATTCATGATTTGTAATTTTCTAGACTGTTTTGTTGTCTACCTGTGATAACTAACCAATTTATAACTCCTGGATAATTATCTGGTGCTAATTTAACTGCTCGACGCCAATATTCGCCTGCCTTATCATATAATTTATTCGATAAATTAATATATTTTTCGTATCTTTCTTCACTTTCTTGTTTACTTGATAAATCTTCAGCACGGGTACCTTGCATATGATAAATTATTCCAATATTGTAAAGCGCTTGAGGTAAATTAGGATTTAAATTTAAGGCTTGATGATAAAATTCTAATGATTGGGTATATTTACCACTATAGCAATAAATTAAACCAATGTTATATAATGTATAGCTTCGATCATAAGGATCTTCTTCTAAAGTTAATGCTTCATAATAATTTTCTAAGGCTTCTGAATATCGACCCTTTGTTTGAGCTGTCATCCCAGCTCGATAATATGAAAATGCTTGTTTTTCTTTTTTACTAGCTGGTAAAACCTTTAATAAAATATCTGCGATGACTGTGAAGGTCTTATCTATGAAATTTCCCACAGAGTTGCTCCTTTTTTGATAAAATTAATATACATACATTGTAATTCAAATTTTTATATAATCTACATAATTTTTATTAATTAAAATTAAAATTTAGTTTTTTAAAGGTCTAAAAAAAGTTGATTCTTTTCTTTTTAAACGTCTTTTATTAATCACACTTTGAATTTTACATTAAAGAACTTTTTTACTTTATTCAATTATTAAGACGAAACATTTACAAAATATATCATATTTTTCGAAATATACTTTAATTAATTAAAATTTAAAGGCTGTAAAACTAATTACTTATCGTTAATGTTTATTAAAAGAACTTTATTTGATAATAAACGAACTATTTTTAAGAAACTTTCCATAATGTTTAAGATAATAACGAAGAAATCTAAAAAATATAATTGTGTTTTAGTAAGATATATTTAATTAAAACAATATGCAATACTTTAAAAATCGGACCTATTAATATAGAATAGATCACGAGTTTGAGAATATTTTCATTTAAGATTTAGATAAAGAGGTAATTGTTAAAAATTAACAAATAAGTTTGTAGCGACTCGTTGGTTAATCTTTATAGTGAAAAAAATATAACTGGATAAATGACAAATTTATATCTATCAAAAACTGTTATTACCCAGTTTAAAATCGAGTTTTTCAGAATCCTCTTAAAAACTATAGTTAATATAAAATGAACATTTATTTTTGCTGCTATTCATAGTTACATTTGTCATTCAAATTATTTTGGTAAAATACGTTGAGGTTTTATAAATAAATTTTTAAAACTAATCGTTTTGTTAAATTTATTTATAGAGTTATATTTAAACATATTTTAGCAATAATATCTTTCAACTCTCTGAAAATGTTAAGATAAAAGTAAAATTTAAGAACTTAATAATTATTTTGTACCTATTAAGTTCTTAAATTTTACTTTTATTAACTAAAACTGGAGATATAAACTGTCTTAACTAGCTGAATTGAAAGTTAATTTTGTTTCAGAAATGGTATTTTTTAATAACTCTTCCGCTTCTTCAGTAAATTGATTTGTACTACCAACCGCTTCAATATACGATTTTCCTGTTGATAATGATTTTAACAAACTAGCACAATACTCTTTAACGTCACCAAGACTTAAATCATCTAAATAGCCATTAATCCCAGTGTAAATTAAAGCAACTTGCTCTGCTACAGATAGAGGTGAATTTTGTGGTTGTTTTAATACTTCACGTAAACGCGTACCACGAGCTAATTGTTTTTGTGTTGCTTCATCTAAATCTGACGCAAACTGTGAAAAAGCTTCTAATTCAGCAAATTGCGCTAATTCTAATTTTAGTTTTCCTGCAACTTTTTTCATGGCTTTTGTTTGAGCTGCTGAACCAACACGTGATACAGAAATCCCTACATTAATTGCTGGACGGATTCCTGAATTAAATAAATCATTCGACAAGAAAATTTGTCCATCTGTAATTGAAATTACATTAGTTGGAATATATGCTGAAACATCACTTGCTTGAGTTTCAATAATCGGTAAAGCGGTCATACTACCACCACCTAGAGCGTCACTTAATTTTGCAGCTCGTTCTAATAAACGTGAATGTAAATAGAATACATCACCTGGATATGCTTCACGTCCAGGTGGGCGGCGTAATAATAATGACATTTGACGATAAGCCATAGCTTGTTTTGTCAAATCATCATAAATTACTAAAGTTGCTCGACCATTATACATAAAATACTCAGCAATTGATGCTCCAGCATATGGCGCAATATATTGAAGTGTTGCTGCATCGTTTGCACTAGCGGAAACGATTACAGTATATGACATTGCACCTTTTTCTTCTAAAACATTAACAACTTGTGCAACTGTTGATGCTTTTTGACCGATTCCGACATAGACACATACAACATTTTCTGTTTTTTGATTAATTATAGTATCAACAGCAATAGATGTTTTACCTGTTTGACGATCTCCAATAATTAATTCACGTTGACCTCGTCCAATAGGAATCATTGCGTCAATAGAAGTAATTCCTGTTTGTAGAGGTTCACAAACAGATTTACGACTAATAATACCTGGTGCCATTGATTCTAAAAGACGACTTTCAGTTGTTTTGATTTCTCCTTTACCATCAATTGGAAGACCTAACGGACTAACAACACGGCCAAGAAACTCTTCACCCACAGGAATTTGAGCAATACGACCAGTTGCTTTAACAACGCCACCTTCTAAAATTTGGCGACCATTTCCCATTAACACAACACCAACATTATCATTTTCTAGATTTAAGGCAATACCAATAGTTTTATCTTCAAATTCTAAAAGTTCTCCACTCATTACTTGGTCAAGACCATAAACTCGAGCAATACCATCACCGACTTGAAGAACAGTCCCAATGTTTTCTACTTTTACATCCTGATCAGATTTCTCAATTTGTTCACGGATAATATTACTAATTTCGTCTGGACGAATTTTTATCATTATATTATGTTTATGTTTAAAAAATTAATAAAATATTTTATTTGTCATTAAATTTCTAAAACAGTATCTAATAACTTAGCTAATGTTTTTAATTTATTTTTTACCGAATAATCTATTATTTTATCCTGATTTTTAATTAAAAATCCACCAATTAAACTTTTATCGGTACTAAATTGAACCATAATGCGATTATTCTCACTTACTGACTTAATTTTTTTAATTAGTCTTGTTCGTTGACCATTTGAAAGATCAGTGGCTGAAACAATTTGAAAAGCTTGCGAATTGGCTGTTTTATATACTAACTCTAAATAGCTAAAAATTATTGTTGATAATAAATTAATTCGATTTCGTTTAATTAAAGTCGTTAAAAATTGCAATGTTTCATGATTCATTTTTTTACCGGCTACTTTAATTAAAATCTCTTGCTTTGCTTCATTACTCACTAATGGATTCTGTAAACATTTAAATAATTCTTTCGATTTAAATAATAAACCTTGAATATTTTGAATATCGGATGTCACTTCAAATAGAGTTCCGGTTTCTTTAACAAAATCAAAAAGTGCACGAGCATATGGAGCTGCAATTTTTAATGCTACTGGATTTTTACTCATAGTTATGAAGGTAATTCTAATGTTCGAATAGTATTATTTATTAATTTTGCAGTTGGTTTTTCTTGTGCAAATGTTTCTTTTACACGTTTAACAGTGCGAGTCATTACTAAGGATGTAATTTGTTCTTTAATTTCGTAAAAAATTTGACGTTCTTTAGATGTAAAAACTAGCATAGCTCGTTCAAAACGAAATTTTAAATCGTTTTTTGCTTCATTAGCATCTGCTTCTAACATTAGTTTTTTTGTTTTTAAAGTATCAGATTTAATTTTACTAATTACTACATTTGCCTGATTTAATTGTTTTTGCGCATCATTTAATCGATTTTCAGCTTCATTTAATCGATTTTCAGCATCTTTAACGTTTTCCGAAATTGTTTTATTTCGTTCACGTAACATTGCACCTATACTATCTTTAGCTGTGGTTACAACAATAACAATTAATCCAACAATATTAATTACACCAGATTCTAGGATCAAAGGATCTAACGTAAAACCGTCTTCTTCGGCCATTAAACTAAAAATTTGATTAAAATTTTCCATATTTTTAAGCTTTTACATAAACTGTTCATTTATAAAAAGAAAATGATTTTTGTCAAAAAATATTAAATTGATAATTTAGTATTAATCTCATCACATAATGATTGAACACTTTCTTCCAGATTATCAAGTGCGGCAATTCTTTTTTCTTCAAAATCATCGGTAGCTATCTTTAATAATTCATCAAGATAATTCTGAGAAATGTTAATTTCTAAATCTAGAATTTCTTTATGAATTTTTTGAGAATTAGCAATTTCAAATTGTGCTTCACTACGAACACTTGCCAACTCTTCTTCATATTGAGTTGTCATTTTATTTGCTTCAGTAAGTAATTCTGATGCTTTACTCAGTTTCGTTAAAATATATTCTTTTCGTTCATCAATCACTGTTAATAAAGGACTATATAAAAGAATATTTAAAAGAACCATTAATAAAACGAATTCTAATGCAATTAAAGGTAAAGTTGCGTCTATATCGAATAACCCACCTGGACCACTTACTTCTGAACTGAAAAATAACATTAAAAAATTAATCATATAAAATCTATATACTTCAGTATAGAATTAAAGAATTGAATAGATACAAAATATGTACCTATTCTTTATTTATTTGTAATATTTAAATTTGTTTAAAATTATCCATTAACAAATGGGTTAGCAAATAATAATGCTAACGCAACTACTAAACCATAAATTGTTAAGGCTTCCATAAATGCTAAACTTAATAAGAAAGTACCACGAATTTTATTTTCAGCTTCTGGTTGACGAGCAATACCTTCAACCGCTTGTCCTGCAGCAGTACCTTGACCAATACCAGGACCAATAGCGGCTAAACCAATAGCTAAACCAGCAGCAATAACAGAAGCAGCAGAAACGATAGAATCCATAATAAATTTTACTAATTAAAAATATAATATACGTTTTAAAACAATCTTAATTTTTCTTATTATTCAAGTGCTTCTGCAATATAAGCAGCCGCTAATGTTGAAAAAATTAAAGCTTGAACCGAACCAGCAAAAATTCCTAAAACCATAATTGGTAATGGCACCACAAGAGGAACCAATGATGTTAATACTGATATAGTCAATTCATCAGCTAAAACGTTTCCAAACAATCGAAAACTTAATGATAAAGGTTTCGTAAAATCTTCAATAATATTAATCGGTAAAAGAAGTGGTATTGGTTGAATATATCGCTTGAAATATCCAAATCCTTTTTTACTTAAACCTGCATAAAAATAAGCAACTGAGGTTAATAGTGCCAATGCTGCCGTAGTATTAATATCATTTGTAGGAGCTGCGAGTTCTCCCTCTGGTAATGTGATTAACTTCCAAGGAATTAAAGCACCCGCCCAGTTACAGCCAAAAACAAATAAGAATAATGTTGAAATAAATGGGATCCACTCTTTATAAAAACTTTCACCTAATTGATCTCTAGAAATATCAACTATAAAATCAAAAGCTAATTCGGTAAAATTTTGAAACCCTTTAGGAATACGTTCTTTACTTTGTGTTCCGATAATAGAGAATACTAATAAAAGAACTAGCACAAGCCAACTCACTAATAATACTTGGCCATGGACTAAAAATCCTGCAATGTTCCAGTAAAAGTGTTTTCCAACTTCTGCTTCCGCTAATAATGTAAACATATTTGAATTAAAAATCTCTGGGTACATATAACCTAAATAAATGTAAGAAATTACCCAATATTAAAAAATATAAAGGAACACAATACTATATAAATATTTTTCTATTACTTTGGGTATACTTTTATAAAAAAGCTCTTTTTTATAGTTCACCTAACCATTGGTAACCTTTTTCTTCTAATTCTTTTGCTAATTCTAATGATCCGGTTTTAATAATTTTTCCTTTTTGCATTACATGAACATAATTTGGATTAATATAATCTAATAATCGTTGATAATGCGTAATCAAAATTATTCCTTTTTCTTCATTCATAAAATTATTAATACCATCGGATATAATTTTTAAAGCGTCAATATCTAATCCCGAATCAGTTTCATCCAATATACAAATATCAGGATCTAACAAAATCATCTGAAGAATCTCGTTACGCTTTTTTTCGCCACCTGAAAAACCTTCATTCACATTTCGATTTAAGAATGTTGGTTGCATATTGACTAATTTCATTTTTTCTGTTACAATCTCTAAAAACTGAATCGGATCGGCTTCTGGTTTATTAAAAAACCGCTGTTTTGCATTATAGGATAAACGTAAAAAATCTTCGTTACTTACACCAGGAATTTCAATTGGGTATTGAAAAGCTAAAAATATTCCTAAATGGGAGCGCTCTTCTGGACTTATATTTAGGATACTTTTGTCATTGAAAAAAATGTTACCTTTTAGAATTGAATAAGCAGGATGTCCTGCAACAATTTTTGAAAATGTACTTTTTCCAGATCCATTTGTTCCCATAACTGCATGTATTTCACCTTTTTTCACCTTTAAATTAAAATTTTTAAGTATAATATTGTCATTAATTGATACGTCTAAATCTTTAATATTTAATAATAAATCTTTTGTTGTCATTATCCTACACTTCCTTCTAATTTTAAACTTAATAATTTATCGGCTTCTGCTGCAAATTCTAAGGGAAGCTTGTTAAATACTTCTTCACAAAAACCACTTATCATTAATTCAATTGCTTTTTCAATACTAATTCCTCTTTGTAAAAAATAGAAAATTTGCTCTTCTCCAATTTTAGAGGTTGATGCTTCATGTTCAATTTTTGTTGTTGAATTTTGAATTGAAATTATTGGAAATGTATTTGCATTTGAACAATTTCCAACTAGGAGAGAATCACACTGAGAATAATTACGTGCATTTAATGCTTTATCTTTAATTTGAACTAAACCACGATAACTATTTTTTGAATTTCCAGCCGATATTCCTTTTGAAATAATTTTACTTTTTGTTGATTTTCCAAAATGTATCATTTTTGTTCCTGTATCTGCTTGTTGATAGTTATTGGTAAGAGCTACTGAATAAAATTCGCCTTGTGTTTTATCACCAAATAATACACAACTTGGATATTTCCAAGTTATCGCCGAGCCTGTTTCTACTTGAGTCCAAGATATAGTTGCATTATCACCAATACATAATCCTCGTTTTGTTACAAAATTATAAATTCCGCCTTTTCCATATTCATTTCCGGAATACCAATTTTGAACCGTTGAATAATTAATTGTAGAATTTTCTAAAGCGATTAATTCGACAATTGCAGCATGAAGTTGATTTGTATCGTACTGAGGGGCTGTGCAACCTTCTAAATAATTTACTTGACTATTTTTATCTGCAATAATTAATGTACGTTCAAATTGTCCTGTTGTTTTATCATTAATTCGAAAATAAGTGGATAAATCTAAAGGTGATTTTACATTTTGCGGAATATAACAAAAAGAACCATCAGTAAAAACAGCTGAATTTAACGCCGAATAGTAATTATCTCCAATCGGAACAACTGATCCTAAGTGTTCTTTAATCATTTTCGGATAATTAAGAATAGCTTTCGACATCGCAGTAAAAATTATACCGTGTTTTTTTAACTCGTCTTGAAATGTTGTTGTTATTGAAACACTATCAAATACTGCATCAATTGCAACATTACTTAATCTTTTTTGTTCTGTTAAAGAAATTCCTAATTTTTCAAATGTTTCTAATAATTGAGAATCTACGGAATCTAAATTTTTTAATTTTTTTTGGGTTTTTGGAGCCGAATAATAAACAATATTTTGATAATTTATCATTGGAACTTTTAAGTTAGCCCATTCCGGTTCGTACATTTTTTTCCATTTTTTATAAGCTTTTAAGCGAAATTTCAATAAAAATAACGGTTCATTTTTTTTAGAAGAAATCAACTTAATTGTATTTTCATTTAATCCTTTTTCAATAATATCTTTTTCAATATTTGTTGAAAAACCATACTCATAATTTTTATTAACTAATTTTGTTAAATTTTTATTAATTGTCTTATTAGATCGGTTATTCATACAATAAATGGTTTATTCGTAAGTATAAGTGTATATTTCAAGTTTTGCACCTATTGTACAAAAATTTTTAATTTAATAAAATTGTAATATTTATTTTTAATAGATATTTATAATACGTATGAGTTTTATAAACAATTTTTACATTATTTAAATTATTTTAAAATAGTATAATTAAAAGTAAGGTTGTTTTTAATACCTCAACCGAGAGAACTAGTTAAATTTTAGTTAGTTAAATATCTATTACATATTGCCTTTTTATTTTTAAGGAGAAATCA